AGGAATATTTCGTCTATTAAGGAGGATTCCCCGAATACCTAAAATAGAGATGATCATAGAAAATGTAAAATATTTTATAGGATCCGTTTCGGGAACTTTAAACAGTTTTTTTTTCTTTTAAAGTACTTACAAATACTGTTTAAAGTACTTAAAACAAACAGTATTTGTAAGTAAGAGAAATTCAAATGTTATAACTATAACTCCCAGCAGACTTCCCTAGAATTCGAAAACGTCACGTAACACGCGAAGCACATCCAAATAAGTGTGCCCGATTATATTTTCTACAATGCCCATAGACGAAGTGCTTCGTTTCAGACCAATTCTGATAATGCAGCAATTGCTTTAAAAATTGAGTAAAGGAAGAACTACTTAATCCGCATTTCCTAGTAGTTTAGGAATATAGACCGAGTCGGGCCCACGTCTTCTGAGGTCTTGTTCTACTTGACCCAAAAATTTGATTTCCCGGTGGTCTTTTTCGGCCGGGCTCCATTCGGTGTGCTGCTGCATCATGTCACGCTTCCCGTTAAAGAAGTCGATAAAGGCATCTTCGGGAGTGTAGGCGGCTTTATCTTTCAAGCCAGGGTGCTGAGAAAGCACTTGTTGAAAGGTGGAATAACACTCATGTTTCTTTTCCCGGATCTGCAGATCCCTATTCTCAAAATCGAGTAATCGGGTATACTCTCTCTGAGAGTGAGCTTGATCCAGCTCTTGTTTTATGTGAGCCCAGTACTCCCCCTTTCCCATATCTAGCAGAAAAGGGCAATTGTCCTGCTCGAGTCGTACAATGCGATTTCGCATTGACGATTCCAAGCTCGCATTTATGACCACACCATGGTGGTGGGACGGTCCCGCTTCATCGCCCGCCACCCTTGGGATCGAAGAACGAGCCGACGTGCCCTCCATCTCTGTTTCGGAAAAGGGCTCCATTAAGACCCTAATCTCGAATGAATCCTCCGTCCACGAGGTCGAGCGTGATGGGCCGGAACCAGAATTGGAAGGGATTATTTCCCCAATAAATTCATTAAAAATAAAAAAAGAAAGAGCACCATTCAAAAAAAGACCAAAGTAAGAAAGGCGGACAAAATAGCAAAAAAGATAGATACCGCTGTATAAAATGAAATAAAGAAAGAAAAGTGGAAAGCGATACTTTTTATTCAAATGAATACATAAAATACGAAATAAAAAGATCAAGCATAAAAGAAGTAGTGCACAAAGAGCACTTTGCCCTGTGGTCATTATAGCGGTTCCTTCGGATCCTAGAAAACGTCCAATTGAAATCCCTACAAAGGCACCGAGAGTTCTAATGATTAGTTGAACAAGAAACAACATCATAACAAAAAAAGATTTCTCTTGTGCCTTTTTTCGCCAGCCTAAAGAGGCTGCCGGGCTGTGCACTTCAGCCCATCACATCAAGGTGACAGGATTCGAACCTGTAATCTTCAGGTCATGAGCCTGATGAGTTGACCAATTCCTCTACCCCGCTTCTTCCCCTTATCCTACCTTCTCCTCATAAGGCTTTCAGACCTCAACTGAAAGGAGAAAGACTCGCCATTGGTTTCACAGCACTGAGTAAGCATACTAATGAAGACCGATTTGGCCTGTCCATTCGCTCTAGGTAATTTAATATGGGCTCGACTTCCTTTGAGCTATGAGAAATGAATAGGGCTTTAATCTGATTCTTTTCTCTCTTGACCCCGCGGGATCTCATGAAAAGGAAGGGACCTTTTTATCGAAAAAACTCTGGATCCTGTGGTCCAGAAAGTGCATTTCTTTCTCTGTCATTCCTACTTTCTTGATAGTTATAACCTAAAAAAAAGGTCGGTTCAGTCCAGGAGGCTGGTTTGAAATCCGGACTCGCTGAGGTTCACACACTTTTCTTTCTTTATGAAATTACACAGCAAGCTTAAAGGCGCTTGCGCTTGGTATTAATAGCCGCCTATAGAGTATAGGGGCTATGGAGAGGCGCGCAACTGTGCTTCCTCGCTTCGCCAAGAAAAGCACTTCTTACTGGGTGAAGGGCAGGGCCTACGCTCGCTTGTTCCTGCGCGAGAATCTCCGGCTTTTTGGTCAGCGGCTATCTGGACCACCATACCTTCTCTATTGCAAGCTACCTCTTGTTAACCCGGTTCTAGCTTACGTATACCGTTGACTCCTGTGTCTTACACACAAGGTTGACATAAGGAAATTCCTTGTTCTAAGAATTACGCCGTCCCCGGTCCCTTGGGCTTGGGGTAAGCCTGAAATGTGCGATGCCCGATAATTGTGCATTAGGAGCTCGCTTCCTTCCATTAGTCAATCGGACTATTTCACAAGACCTCCAATGCCAATAAAGCAGGAAGGGGAGGAGAGAAAGAAGGCTTACATGTTAGGTTAGGAAAGGTAGCTGCAGAGCAAGAACAAGGGCTTTGTACTGGACTGTCTATTATCGTTCGCTTGGACGGGCTACTCACCCGAGCTGCCCTGAGAGCTCTCTTGTTGATTAAGCAAACAAAACAGATTCAGAATGCTTCCTTGAACTTGTCTTATTCTTGAGCAGAGGTTTGTCACTTAGAAATAAGAATAGAGCTTAGCTTTTCGTTACCCTCAACAGCAAAACCGGACCAAGGATTAGGGCTATACCCTCCATCCGTTTATTCCATAGCCTATCGAGCCAAGCCAGTTCATTTTAGATCGGATTACGCTTTGAGGTGTAGCACCTAGTTAAGACAAACCGAGTCTTCGTCACAACACAAATGGAATTGCGAAATAGTGGTAGAATATAATATAGTATGACAACGGAACCATTAGCATAGATAGAGGAGTTCCTGATCCCAGACCTAGGGGTGCTGGTTCGAGTCCAGCTCGTGACAAGACCTTTTTGGTCATATCCGTTGGTATTGCTGTTACGGTTGAGGGTGCTCTGAGGAGGAGATTTGTAAAAAGGATTCAAAATTAATTTGTAGGGGAAGACCCTTATTAAATAACTTAGCTCGAACGTCCAGAGTCAGATGCTTAACCCATGCCATCCCTTTCTTTCTCCAAATGGCCTACCGAGGAGATGCTGACAATTGGAAGCTAGAAAGCGGATTCGTTGCGGGTCCTGATAAGAAAGCAGGAAAGAAAAGTCACTTCACTCCGATTTCCCTTAATAGACATCCATTTTCTCGATACAGTTTATTTCATATCCTGTCCCCTAAAAACTCTCTTCCTTCTCCCAGTTACTGCCTATAACGAGTAAGTTACTGGGCTATATTCATGCTATCCGGTTTTGCCACCACGCATGAGTTGAGCCTTGGACGGGACTGAGTGAGAACACGCCCTTCCCCGCCATCTCTTTAAAGAGCCAATCGGTGGAAAGATTTCAGGCCTCTCCTCAAAGCCTGTGTAAGACTGTCTACAAGCTTCTCTCAAAAATCCTAGCAACAATAGGCTTAAGCCGATCCTCCCAGAGCTGGCCTAATCAGAAAGCTATAGTGAAAGGCAGGCACATCGGCGAAGGTCTTATCATCGCCAATGAGACGATCCATTCTATGGACCGCATCCAAGAAAGCGATTGCCTGAAGCTTGACATGATGAAGGCCTACGACAGATTGGAATGGCCCTTCCTCTTATCAATGTCTGGACTTTCTCCCTCTTCTACCGGGAGGCCGCGGGAGTATACTCTGTCTCATCCTCATCCCCCTGGTAAAGGCAATCTACGCCCTCCCCTCCGCCTAGGATTGATTGCTGGCACGCACCTGTTTGGATGAAGCACGCGTCGTCTAACAAGGGATGGAAGCCATAGATTCATTGTCTGCTGTGCAGAAGCTTCCTTCCTGCACCTGCATGCGCGCTTCTCCAGAAGTAGGCAGACATCGTAACAATTCACCGCGATAGCTGCCTTTGGCTCTACTGTAACTGATTCCTCGACAGGCAGGCCTGATTCTGATGTGTTAAGCAACTGCACTAGCGAGTCTAGTTCACAGTCAGCAATTGGATGAGTACGGAAAGGTAGTCTAAGTAGAGTGCAATGAAGGGACTAGCTGATGCTAGGCCCGAAGGTAACGAGCTACAACAAGACAGATGTTCGCTGTCGGCTTACGGCCGGCTTGGCAGCTTTAGGGGAGTGCTCTAGTTGTCATTTTCAGTTAGGCTTCTTGGTTGGCATTAGTATTGGATTGCTCTTTGCTTCTTTAGTTCAATTCTTTAAATTCCTTAAATTGATGTGTTTTCAAGAAGTCAAATCCTGTCTCTAAGGCATCTAGGCCTAAAGAGAAAGAATTAGTCACCTTGAGATATAAACATTCCAGGCACTTTTTTTTTCTTGCGTGAAAAAGTTTGTTGTTAATTTCCATTCCGTTACGAATTAGTCCACACAAATCATCACGAGCTTGACGAATCCTTATGTGAGTGAAATTCAAGTAATGAGACGAATCCCTTCTTTCAATGGATCTTTTCCTGCCTGCGAATCTCCTTCTTCCTTTAATGAAATAGATCGGTCTTCCCGCTTAATCAGTACAAGATTCCCGTCCTCGCTTCTTCCGTGGGTGGGTATAGCGTTTTCCTTCCTCTAGTTCGAGAGTTGCAGGAGCAAGAAAGGGGCTTCCATTAGCATTAGTAGTTGTAGTTGGCACTCATCCCGCTCTTGCTTCCTCGAGCATCGATGCTGCAAGGTAGTTTACTTGCTTATATATAAGGAACGAAGTAGCTTGTTAAAGGAGTTCATCGATTGAAGTATTTCAGTATGAGTGAAGTTCCTGTTCTGTTTCTGTGCGTGGGTATCTTACCTATGCATTTGTCCTGAAAACAGTTCTTTCTTCAATGAGACGTGCACAAGGGAAAAGCACAAGAAGCCCTGCGATATTGGAAAGAGACTAATGGCACTATAGACACTTTGACTTTCGGGGTTGCCTTCCTCTCTTCCCACCGTCACCGGGGAGATTGCTTGCTGAGCAGCTGTCGGCGTAGTAGTTTTCTTTGAGTGGAGTTCCACCACACAGACTGAGCGGAAGACGCAAGACTTTCGATTATATGACCCAATCCGTAATGACCAGTCGGCAAAGCAAAGGCTTAATTCCGATTGATTTTCTATCCAGAAATGATGTTTTGCCCCAGACAAACCCGGAATTACTTGTTAATTACTGTCAGCAGTTAAGGGACAAAGGGAAGGTGACGAAGGTAATACAGTCAAGCCATCAAGCTGGCAGTGAGAGGTTTCCAGATGAGAGATTTGCAGCTATTCCTTACTATATGTATGAGAAAACCTTTCAGCGGTTAAGTCAGCGAGACCAGTAAAAAAAAAGCCCCTTTAGAGAGAAGGGCGGTCAGAGGCACTGTCAACCAACACCGGCACACGCACCTGCATAATCAACTTATCCCGAAACCAACATGAGGTGAAGGCTCCTACAAGGAGGGGAAATGCTCTTGCCCCAGGAACGACATGAAAAGAGAAGGCAGGTTCAGCCAAGAAAGCGCGTTCCGTTAGGACTTCGAGTTCCGCGTTCAGATTCTAACTCAGCAGTTACCGATTGGAATTTCTCAGTCGAGATAAGTAAGCTCTGTTGCCATAGAGGTTGTAGCCGTATAAGTTTGAGAGTGTATAGCTAGGCTTTGCCGATTGATAGGACCTAAGAATGTAACCGCAACCTTTACATAGCCTGGTGGGCGCCCAAAGGCCCGGCTGCTTGAAGCCTGAAAGAAAGGTTCCTATGAGAGGGTATATAGTGGAGAGTGGAGAGAGAAACCACTTTCTCAAAGTCTTGGCCTCAAGGTAGCTTGGGGAGCCAGTGTTGGCGAAAGGGAACCATAAGTTCCGTTTAGAAGCCCCTTCTCTCTTTTGGGTCTTACTTCTCAAACATCTCAGCGATACTGGACCCCTGTATCTGGCTTAGCCTGATCTCTAATAGCTAGATAAGTGAGTGAGAAAGGAGAACGGTCTAGGATAAGAGTCGCAAGTCTAGCTCCAACCAAGGAGATGACTTCATATCCTTGTTTGCTTGTTTGGAATGCAGCATAGGCGCTTCGGTCTCCATTAGTGCGGTTTATTTTCTTCCTTTATAAAGACTTGCCCCCGGCCTTGTCAGCTCATCTGTAAGGGTCGAGCGGTCTTCTTTTCTGTCTGATGGTAATGCGAATCTCGAATCTCTTTATGCTAGCGAATCTCTTGCAATTGGTCTATGGCAAAGGGTCATCTGTCCAATAATCAGTCGGAATCAGTCCACGAATGAGTTCCTTCTTTTAAATAGATGCCCTTCCCGCTTTTCTTTCTTCTGTCAGTCGTTCCAACCGGTCCCTTTATTAGTAAGCCTCTATAGGCCTCTATCTCGAATTTCTCACTTTAATCGGTTGCAACTCTTGCATCTGGAAAGTGGAAACGATCAGTGAGAGAGGTACGGAGTCAGCATAGAACGGAACGAACTCCAAGCGAGGGCGGTAAGGCATTAGGCTGTGGCATTCGACTTTCTTGCTATCCTCTCTGAAGGAAGGCTCAAAGGCAAGTCAGCGGTAAGGTATCTAGAATAGAAAGATTATCTCCGAGAAAAAGACGAGATTTTCATGCTTTCAATTGAAAGAGAGAAGGAGCAAATTACTCCTATACAAGCAGTCCCCTAAAAAGAAGATTTTCCCTAGTCTAATCGTGCCGCTTGAATCAAAGCTTCAATAAGCGCGGGTTCTTTCCCTTAGTAGATCTTGCTCTCGGGTGAAGTCCTTATACTTGGCTTGGCCACTCTATCACTTGGGCTGGGATCGCTTCGCACCTAAATTAATTTCCTGTTCTCCGGGCGATAATATTACTTCTTTAGGGCTATTACGCTTTTTCCTTCAACGGAAAGAGTACCAGCAAAAGCAGAGTGAAAAGCATCATAAGAGCAAACCGAACAAGCAAGAGAGAAGAGCTTCTTCTCGGCATCCTTAAGAAGTAGATTCCCTTTCTGGGCTACTTGACTACGCTATTATTGTGAAAACATCAGGCACATTAAGAAGTTGTTTTTTCTCTAGCCTTGAGGCGGTGAAAGTACTGGAATGGGAGTGTAGAGTAGGACCTCAAAAAGTAAAAGTCAAGCATTTTTTGATCCTCGGAGTCAATCGCTTCCTTAAGCCCGGGAAAGAAGAATCCCAGTCGAGGGCCCTCTTCCTACTGACTTTGCAGCGCTTACTCTAAGAGCGGCAACAGCAAGTACCCTTACTCAACATCTCTTTAACGGGATTGGATCAACTACTTATTTAGTTACGTTACGATAGAACCAAACTCAACGGATGAAAGAACAGCAATTCTCTCTTCATGCTTTCATGGGAAAAAAAAGAGTGAACAGTCGATTCGGCAAGGAGAGGTCTTACGAACACCAGGGCAATCTCGATGAAACTAAAAGGAACTAGAGAAAAAGATATGTTATGTCTTTTTTCACTACTCTAGTGCGAAGGTAGTGACTAGTGAGTGGAGCGAGTCTCATACTTTCTATGCCGCCCTCCGCTCCCCTAAACAAATAGGTCTACAACTTATCCGGTTAAGCTTTTATCCTCCACTCTCTAACTACAAGCCGGTCTAAAATTTGCCTATTTGGGCTAAGTCCGCTTTCAATTATAAAGGGGTCTTATTTTCTTTCGACCTAGGTAGTGAGCGGACTAACCCTAAAAAAGGGAGAGAGATTCAACCGCTAAAGAAAGCTAGCAAATCGATTTGAAGTAGGTTCGGGCCTCCCTAAAGAGGAGAGCCAGTCCCTTGCCCCTGCCAATTATTCAATCAGCTTCAAGATCTTTTGAATAGCCTCTCGTGGAACGCACCTTGACATAACTTTCTATTCGGCTAAGAAAAAGACCTCCCCCCGCGATAGATCTGCCTTAACGGGAGATACAGTCTGTATGGAACGTTCACTTAGTTGATAATTCCACCCAGCAGCGGCTTTCTCTGATATGCTCGCTACCTCTCTCTATGAGCGGCCGCCATCTAACCAGAATTTCAGTGTGTCGGAATTTGAGTACAGAAATTGGAGTTCAAAAGCTTTCTAAAAGTCTTCCCTTGATTTTCTTATTCCGCGCCCCCCTATGATAAATGATCCGGCGGTAGAAGTTATTACTTTGAAAGTCAGGGTAGCCTGCTAGCGCACTACGGCTTCGCCTCCGTTTGCTTGGTCGTTTGTTCGTAACAACAAGGTAGCAACAGTAGGTAGATGAGCACCCCCTAGCGCGAAAGCCGTTGCTTGTTTGCTTGCAACGTAAAGAATCACTCTTTCTCCTTTGCTTTGCCGGGAAGTCAGTCCGTTCCGTGGATTTGATCAAGCGAGCTATCATGCTTTTTCTGGCTTCTGGCCTACACAGATCAGGTTGTTTTTTTTGGACGGCGACTGGTTCCTATAGGCGGATCCCGTTTTCTTTGTCTGTTAAGCCTCACAGCTATGCTTTTTCTTCTTTTGTCGAATCCGAGTTCTTCATGGCATGAAGACCTGCCAAGCCGAACTAAAGCTCCACAACCCGTTCAACCCTTCTCGTCCTGACTTTGCTTTCAATAGACCCCCTCTGTATCCTTCCCAGCGACCCTGCTTGTGTCGACCAGCCAAGCAGATGTGATTCTGCCTCTTCCTTTCCTATTATCACTGACATTAAGGTTGACTCTCTCTCCTTGCTCGTTTCACTCCTTTCCGTGAAGAGCACACTAGGAACCAAGTCACAGTGACAACGCCTTCCAGCGGTAGTCCTTATTACCGGAAGGGGAAGCTCTCTGATCTTTCCTTTGAGTGAGGGACCACTAAAAGACTGTAAGCTCGGGTTGGTTGATCAAGCGTAGCCCTCAACTTCTCTTTTTTCACTGACTACAGCTGAGAGCGAACAGGAACCGGAAAGTCTTTCTAACCAAGCCTGAGTTATATCGTATATAAGCTAGTGCTGAATCAAGTTGAGGGCAGCTCTTCTCTTCGCGAAAAAGAAAACATACGGTACGGTTATCGTAGATAAGGAGCGCCGCGATCGGCAGTGAGGTGAGGCGAACGACGAAGAGCTAGTTTTTGGGTAAGACGAGGTGTAGCGCAGTCTGGTCAGCGCATCTGTTTTGGGTACAGAGTAGGTTCGAATCCTGTCACCTTGGTGTGGCGAAAAAGATTGAGTTTTTGTTCTAACTAAAATGGCAGGCATGATTATGGCTTTTTTGTTAAGTTCGTTAGTTTCTGTGATCTTCCTTGGTCTTACCTTTCTATTGGCTTCCAAGAATGCGAGCCGAGCTCTTTTTTTTAGACTTTTGATTCCTGGTTTCCTGGTATCTTTGATTTTAATCATTTTATATTGGATTTGTATTCAACTCGGGTTGGTTGACTGTTTTTTAGCTGTCTTGCGTTACTACCAGGGCGCTATAGTGGGTCGAGCCCTCAGCTTTTTCTTAGTTCAATTAGGCTGCGCGGGGGGTCTGGCCTCGGCCTGCGTTTTTCTTTCCAGGGCCTTCCTCACCCTCACTGCCGAGGCCTCGTATATGCTCCCATCGAGCTCCGCCCCAGTGTCTGCAGGTCCCCAAAGTCAGCCAGTTCTGGGGGGGCAACCTGTTCTTCCAGGCCTACCAGTTCTGGAGGAGGGGCAACCTGTTCTGGAAGGTAGACCTATTCCAAAGGGCCAGGAGTGGAAAGCCATCTCGTCCGGAAATTACCTCGCCTCGGTTGTGCACATTCCAGGCGAGATTGATAACGTCTCGACCCTGTCCAAATTAGGAAGATTAAATGGGACGTTGTTGTTTTTAAAATCTTATGTTTTCGGCGGTGTCATTCAGCCGCACTATACCCGAGACATCCAAGAAGAATTGGACCAAACTGATGAGGACTCACTCCCGGCTAGGCTGGACTTTATCCGCCGGAGAGAGCTCGAGAGGTTTAGGATCCCGCCAGAGTAAATGGCAGGAGATACAGACGTGAGCAGAGGGGGTTCAATTCCCGCTATACGCGATGTGGCGAAAAAGACTGATTCAACGAGATATACCTTGCCTGCATTAAGATTTAAAACTTGTCGTCCACTTCCAGGAAATGTTCGGAACAGAGAACTTACAATAATACAACGCCGCATTCTCCGAAAATTGAGGAACAAGAAGAGATCTATTAAGAGAAAGATTTCTCCTCGAAAAAATCTTTACAGTTACATCCAATCACAAACTACACGAAAGTTGGGCCTTTTTCATGGGGATTTACCCATCACAGAGATGCACAGAAGAACAGAACGAACTTCATATATCCCTTTTCCACTAAATCCAGAAACAAGATCGGACGTTATTCCGGTTCGTCTCCATTTTCGTGAAACTATTCCTCAAGCAAGGCAGCCGATAAGTCATCGAAGTGTTTGTGTGAATAATGGAATGGTAAGCATTACTCATTTGAAAGTGTCCCACGGTGATCTAATATCTTTTCAAGAAAATGACGCGAGAGCCCGCGGTGAAGAAATAAGGAGATCTTTCTATATCGACATATCAGTTGAAAAAATCATAGGAAAATTCCTGAATAAAAAGGTAAGAATGTGGAGAAGAACCAAAACAGAATGGTTCCGCCTACTCAAAACTAAGAGGGGGTGCCGCCTACTACTAAAATCCCCGTTTTTGCAACGGTTGCGTTCTTCTATGCAAGAAAAAGACTTAGAAAGAACAAAGAAGTTTGGATCCGAAAAAAAAGTATGCTTAGGCAGTTCCTTCGCTGAGCACAACAGAATGAAGCAAAATTTGTCTCATTTCAAATCGTTCCTTCTCTTCGATAAGAAAAACGAGAAAAACCGAAATCTTCGACTACTAGTTCAAAACTCTGTTTTATATATAGTTTCGACCTATTGCTCCGGATCCCCCCATCAGTTTACTAGGAAGAGAAGAATCAAAAGAATCACCGATCGCATCCGGACATATATGTGTAGAGAACGGAGCCAAGAAGCAAGGGATTCGCGGCAATTCCGGCACTATTCAATAAAAGAGCAAGTCAAAAGAATCAAAAGAATCAAAAGAATCAAAAGAATCAAAAGGATCAAAAGAATCAAAAGGATCAAAAGAATCAAAAGGATCAAAAGAATCAAAAGGATCGAACTACCTAATAATTATTCGGAGGTGAATCATAGAACACCAAAAGCTGTGGTATCTTATGGACCTAACATAGGTCACATCCCTCACGACATAAGATTGAAAGATCCACACCTTCATCTTCGGAGCGGAAACGGACGTGGCCAAAACATATAAAGATCGGCGTAGTCGCTCGGACATATCTATCCGGATAGAGGATAGTCTAGATCGATTCATAGATAGATCTCTCTCCATATAGATAGGTATCTCCGTGGATAGAGATAAAGATAGGGATCCATCTAGATCTTGATTCACTATTTCCATTTTTTTTGATTCCGCCTTTTTTACGACAAGTTTTAAATCAGGAAACATCGTTTTTCAATTATGACTTGCTGGGTCGGAGCGTAGACGAGCGAGCAGAGCCCAGGAAACAGGGAAGCCCGTCATAGAGCAGTCGACTAGAAGTAAAAGACTGCTGGCCTGAGAGAAGCATGTAGAGGTGTATTTCTCTCTCGGGAAACATGGCCCAATTTCTCTTCTTTCTTTTTTATTTCGGTTTTGTTTTTTTTCACCCTGAAAACTCCGGCTTGAAAGCCCTATTGAGTAAGGTGCGCAGGAGCGCACTTCCGTTTTCTACGCAGGTAGTTCGAGCTTGCTTCTAGTACCAAACAAGGGAATCTATTCCTCTCCTTACTCGCCTAAACCTGACTTACTCTTGCTCTTGAACTAGAAGACTTTCACCCGCTGCTCTGTCTTCTAGTCGATTGTTCTGTGGCCCATAGTTTTGAAGGGGGAGACGCTGGAGATGTTTCAGCAACTATTCCTACTCATGTTATTTCCATTACAACTATTCCTACTCATGCGTGGGGATGGGTGATGAGATTTGCAGCCCAGGTGTCGAGGTAGTGTGAAAAACTTGTTCGTGAGACCCTCGTGACATAGGCATAGAACTTTAACACTCTACGGATGTATCATTATCAAAATCTCGAATCATGCATTGGCATTGCATGCTAAGTCCCCAATCACTCGTTCAGATCTCGTATGCCATGATGAGGCAATGAACATTTACCATTTTCTTTTTGTGGGATTGAGATGAGACTCTTGCGTCTTCCTCTCATCAGGAAAAATATCATGAAAGTCGTTATCTTTATGTATATTTCGTGTATAGCATCGCTTGTTTGATGGTACTTTATTAAGTTAAGTCGAGACTCGCTATTTCATAGTTAGGCGGTTTCGACCAAATCCTTTGCCTCTTATCACTTCACTCCTCCCCGTGATCATTCATTTTTTGGCTTTTCGTTTTCCGGCGGAGGAAGCGAAGGGCGAGCCGACAGCGGCTGAGGGTTAGGATCAAGGGTTGGTCGAGCGAGCTTGAGCTTCCTTTTCAGAAGTATTCGTCTAGTAAGGGAGGAACGGTTAGCTGTTAGGTAGGGCAGCTCTTGTAGCTAGCTCCTCTGGTCTTGTAGCTCTAGTTGGGCTAAGGGTTGGTAGCGCTTCTTGCCTTAGCTGGCAGCATTAGTCGCATCGCAATAGTAGATTGGTTGTAGGTTGCCTTAGTTTTATATGCAATCATACAATGGGGAAGGGAATTTTTTCTGACTATAGAAAAAATAGAAAAGTGAAAGAGAAAACGCTCAAATAGATAGGATAGAGAAAACCCGGCATCTGAAGAAGCTGCTTTAGCTGCTCTTCTAGCAGCTAGGTCAGCCACGTTCGAGATAGGCAGTTCGGTCGGCTTGTAGCTCTTCCTTTTGCAGCAGTTAGGCAATGTTAGGCAAGTGGTACCTTGCTGAGTCCCTTGGCGCATTAAGGGAAGAGAGGTAAAGGCTAACGCGCTACTTCCGCTAGCAACCTGCCGCGTCCGTTTTTCTCATCCGCACTAACTTCAGCAATTTAAGCGCAATCCAGCAAGAAAACGCCCTATATATATAAAGGCGGCACGCTATTAACACGAATTGGGGCTTTCGCGCAGCAAGAAAACGCCCTATATATATAAAGGCTAACGCAATTAACACGAACTGGGGCTGGTAGCGCTAGCGCGCTCATCCGTTGCTTGTTTAGATTCATTAGTTGCCAATTCGTTAGTAAGCGCCCCTAGATGCCGCAATCCCCAAAATGTCTATAGTAGAGCAATTCGTTAATAAACGTCAAAAGCGAACGCCCTTTACTAAACTAACGAATTGCTCTTGCTGGGTGCGCTTGTCAGGTAGTTGTTCTTGCCCTATTAGCTCACTAGTAAGCTAATAGGGGCTAGCAGCTGTTGTAGCGAGTCGAGTAGCAGATGAAAAACGTGAGCTTAAGCTGGTATTCCGTGCTTCGCCATCAAGCTAAAGTGACTAAAGGACTAGTCAGATTCATACAGGAGAACACCCTTTCTCGACGAAACTCGACTAAAAGCTTCGGAAAGGGTTTCGGAAGCTAAAGGAAGAGGAAGAGGTTTTAGACAACTGGAGCTACGAGTAAACTGCTAACAACACCAAAGACAGCAATAAGAAGTAGAGGTCTCACTACCTGAAGTCCAGGAAGGTAGTCTCACTACTCGGAAGTCGTAGTCGCCCAAGCAAGCCAACCAGCCCTTGTTGCCCAAGCTAGAGCTACCCTAGAGCTACGAGCTAGGAGATTAATACGACTTAGAGCTACTTGTCCGAAAGCAAGAGAGGACAGGAACGGGCCCCCTATTTCCTCTCTTTTAAAGTCTCAATGGGCAGTGGCTTATTCGGCGCTATATCACAATTAATTAATTCTCGGGCATAGCTGTTCACGAAAAGTGGCATGGGACGAATGAATCCAAGCAGTAGGCGGCGGCGGGAGTCTGACATCCGAGTGAGAGGTCAGACCAATCCCATTCATCCTGGTCCGATCCGAACGGATCTTGTTGAATGAATTGATCCATTGTTGTATGCCCCTACTTCTTAGTGAATGTATTCCTACATTAGGCCGTACTTCCTTTGACTACTCCTGAGATATGAGATGGTGGAAACATTTTGTTATGGTGGAGAGTGGGGAGTGAAAACACCAATGCAGCAGAGAACGACCGCATGAATCGGAATCCACTTAACTTATTAAATTAAGACAGACGACCGAGAAAGAAAGGCTCCGCGTTCTCCAAGTGGTTGATCTTAGCGTGCTAGCCGCTGCTTCATTTCGTATAGTGAGAACGCTTTCTCTTTCTTAGCGCTCCGCCCCGCGGAGAATTCTGGTTGCGCGGCTTTCTCTTATAGGTCTATTTTCTCTGACTTTACTCAGCTTTACCTACTTGACTCAGCGGTTAGAGTATTGCTTTCATACGGCAGGAGTCATTGGTTCAAATCCAATAGTAGGTAAGTCCGGCCGAAACCCCTGCTTTTGCCAGCATGACAGCAAGCACGGACTGGCAGCAAGGAGTCAACTGAATGACCAAAGCATCGGTTGCTTCCACTTGTGGCCTTCTTCGAGCGCCCTATTGAGGGAGGAGCAAGCCCTATTATTTTCTTCATGTATGTGGGCTGCCTGCCCCGTCCCGAATAGACGAACAGGAACAAGCTGAAGAAAGGCGCGAGAGAGAGAGTGGAGTATCAACTCACCTCCCCTCTTCTACAATTAGGTTCAGACCAGGAGGGCCGGAAACCCCAACGGGAAACCTTTCACCGCGCCACACGATTCTTTCGCGAAGCGCTCTCTCAGACGTTTCCACTCCTGCCCCTGCAAGCAAAGAGGTTTCAAGATACCAGGCGACCAAGTGAACAGCCCCGAGCAAATCTTCTAGAGAGCGTACCCTTTGTTTCTACTCTTTCTCTCAAGAAAATAAACATTTTTATTTTCTATTCTATGGACCCCTTGGACCTCCGACCAATGAGGTGATGACACATGCATGCGTGCATATGAACTTCTAAAGAGTGGGAGTGGAGCGCCTGGGTGGAGCGAATTGGATGATCGGGCCTTTAGGGACTTGGCTGCAAGATACGGCTCAAAGAACATGCTTTATTCTATCTAAGTAAGTCACTACACCTAACAGCAATTTAAGCGCAATCCAGCAAGAAAACGCCCTATATATATAAAGGCGGCACGCTATTAACACGAATTGGGGCTGGTAGCGCTAGCGCGCTCATCCGTTGCTTGTTCTAACGAATGAATTTCATAGTGCCGGAATTGCTCTTGCTGGGTAGGATTTGGGTCGAGGGCAAAGGTCGAGAGCTTGGGATTCGATACCAAGAGATAGAGTAGAGGGTGGCAGGTTATCCCCTGCTTGGGGTTCAGGGATAGCCGGAGAAAGCTTGGATGGCATTCCTTTCTATATAGACTTGATTTCCAGCGATGGTGGATTCGGAGTGGAGCCGGTCGAGGGAACAAAAGCAGGACTTAGAGTCCATTGCCTTGAATCGAGAGGAGAGGAACTCAATCAAGGGGTTTCCATAGCTGGGCTCACCCGCCTTTGTAGCTCCCACTGGAGGGTTCAGAGAGGCATTTGATCCAGGAGCCTCTTCGCTGGTACTTCCTTTCGAGGGTCATATGCAGCTACAGCAGGTTCTGGTGCTTCTGAGCCCGGAGTGCATTGCCTTGAGGCAGAGGGATGGTTGAGATAAGCTTCACTCGTTAGTTGATAGCTTCGATCCAGTAAGTGAAGGTTGAGGGAGAAAGATCTGCTTTGCCAGAAGATGGAGATATGGGCTAAAGCATTGGAATCTGGATATGGACTTGAAGAGCGAGAAGATCACTTTAGGCTCTTTCATTCGTTCCTGATGCCGCTTTGATAGTAATGGCTGGTTACCTCCCTCCCTTTGCTCCGGGTCCAGGGGAGAGGAATAGGAAATCAGTAGTTGGGATATTATGCCGGGGGTCGAATCCAAGGCTTTAGATATGGCTAGTTGGAGCCTTCCTTCACTGATTGCTATGGCTTTCATTTTATCCTGTTATCTGGACCCGGCGGATGGAATGAGGGAAGATAGGAAGTGGTAGCTGGGTGATAAGCGCTTTTTATGTCCCGGATGGATCGGGAGAGGAGGGAATGATTGGGGAATATTTTCGCTTACTGGCCCCAGCCCCTCATCGAATGGATGGTCAGTTGGAGAAGGAGTTGATGGGAAAGAAGATGGATCGGATTCCCTTTTTTCGGTTGGAGAAGATGGTGGACTCGGACTTGGAGATGAGACCAGAGATGGGTTTGTACCTTCATTCGTTGATGCCGGCGGGCTTGGTTCCGCTTCTGGGTATATATCCGCGGGGATTCTACTGATGGAAATAGATATGCAGAAGAGGGGGTGGCTTCGTACCTCCATCCCTGGGACTTCCTTTCTTTCTTCCATGGCTAGTCAGAGGAACCATCAATAGATTGCTTGGAGGCAGCTCCTTCGCATCTTCTTAGTTCTAATTCCGTTCCGCCAGGTTTCGGAAGGCATTGGGGAACTTGCAGATGGCTCACTTGGTTCTGAGGTCAGCTGGGAGCTGTTGAATGGGCAGAGGGAAGAGAAACAATGGTTGCTGTTGATGGCTCACTTGCTTCCCCTTCGGGGGGAAAACAGGTTATGGAGTCGAATCTAGGTCATTTTATTCTCCCACTGGTGGTTGATGGGCATCTGTATCAGATAAAGAATGACTTCCCTCGGATGGGCACCGGAACAAGCAGAAGGAGATAACGGTATTCGCAACCATCGGATAGATGCCCAGCTAGAGGATCTGGAGATGAGTGAAGCTTTTTAATTCCGTTCCGTCAAGGGCGGGGCTTCAAAGGCATTAGATGAGATCGATGGTTCAGCTTCATTCCTTTCGTTGGGTTGTTTATCAGCTGGGGTTGATGTTGGAATATCTGGTTTAGAGCCTGCATTGGCCTTCCGCGGGCTTTCCCTGGTCCCTGGCTGGCGGAAAGAGAGAAGGAGTTGCCGGGGTTAGATTGCTTGTTTGTTCGTTTGGGCAGATCATTGGTTTTGAGGCCCACCCAGCAAGAGCAATTCGTTAGCTTCAACCCGCAATAACTATGAAATTGCGAGTTGAGGCCCGCAATCCATAAGAGCAATTCGTTAATAAACGTCAAAAGCGAACTTTCGAATTGCGTTTTCTTGTGAATTACGAGTTGAGGGGCCCGTTTGCGTAGTAGTTTGCTGGGTGGAAGCTGGCGCTGGCGGCAGGGCTTGCTTAACCGGATACACGGAATTGGGATCTCTCTCGCATGCAAATATTTCTATCGGGAAACCCTCGAAACTTCTATTATCGTTGGTAGGAGCGGCGGGATGATGATGAGTATATAAAAAAATATGAGACCAAGCAAGAAAAATGGGTAATGGATGAAATAACGATTTGGAAAACAGGGATTCTCTACAATGACACTATCTATGGGCCAATTGAAAGGGATGTAGCGCAGCTTGGTAGCGCGTTTGTTTTGGGTACAAAATGTCACGGGTTCAAATCCTGTCATCCCTATCTATTACTTCTCCTCTGGGCAGTCACGAGGGATCAATTGAGATCGATTCAAATTGGACATACATAATCTTTCTTTTTATGATACTATATGCATGGGGGTAAAAAAAGAATCCTTTTCTTTACGGTCTTATCTATTGTGATAAGAAAGCGCTCTTAGTTCAGTTCGGTAGAACGCGGGTCTCCAAAACCCGATGTCGTAGGTTCAAATCCTACAGAGCGTGCTTCTGTTCTTCTTGGGTCGAATTACAAGTAAATAACTTTACTAACTTGAACAGCAACCTAAATTTTACCTCCAGCGGATTAAAGAAAGGAGGAGGTAAAAAAAAAGATGTTACTTTATCAAAGGTTCAACTGATCACCGCGTTGTAAATATGAAGTTACGAATAACCCAGCCAAAGTAATAGGAATTAGGCCTAACACGATTCCAAATAGTAAAACTTCAATCATTTCGATTTGTTTGAAAGGGGAAAAAGAGAGGGAATATCTATCCCTAAATATTAATCCGAATCGCCGTTGTCTAATAATAACTCAATGACCAAGAATTGACAATTGACGCGGGAAGGAACTATAGAATACCTGGAATCTCACAGAAAGATTTATTTTTTCATTTTTCATTCAATGAATTTCAAATAAGTCGTATCTTGCTCAGACCAATAAATAGAGCTGAAGTTATAGTTAAAGCCGCCAGTAGAAAACCGAAATAACTAGTTATAGTAGGCATGAAGGAACTAAATGGGATACGTTCTATTTATATTATACATTTTTTTTTTAACTTACCGACCGTTATATTATACATTGATAATAAAAAAGACCAATTGACAGCCCAGCCAATGGAAAGTTTTTGATTCATCAGTAATCGATTATCATTATAGACGGCACTAACAAAGATAGAGTGACAGAGGTAGAAAAAAACAAAGATTGATTCATCATCTGTGACATCAGTTGTCGGATCTAGTCCTGTGATTCCGAATCAACAGATTCATTGAGCAACTCTTGAGTCAAGTAATAGTAATAAGAACTGTGTCGTGTAACTTCATTAAGAAAATAGGGCGCCACATCGAGAGGTTTTCCAGCGCCCATCAGAAAGAGCCAGAAAAAGCCCCCCCCAAAAAATGGTCTTCCACGGAGGGGTAGACATGCCACTAGATCCGACAACTAAGGATGAGAGAGCCTGTTCAGGGATCCTGGCTGCGAGCAACCATCGTATGTATTCTATTAGGCTTTCCCTATCGAATTGAAAGTCGGAATAGAAGAGATGCACTGGTCGAACACTCTCAACCGGGTGAACAGAAGAAGATGTGGGATCATTGCTTGGTATATCTTTTTTCGGGAAGATCAAGGACAATGAAAACCCATAAAAGGAATGAAGTACGAAAGCTAGAACAGAACAACCTTTAGCGCTTCGGCCCCCCGGCATGGTTGGGGGGCCTACGTTTGCTCCGTAGTTAGACGAAGAAAAACGTCTCAAATAGACACATGCAGGCTGGGCTGAGGCCTCTGCTGTGGGGGATATGAGTACGCACTACGAAATCCGTATCTATGGTGAGGGCGATCGGAGAATGATATAGCAAAGTAGATCCGAGAAATCGTCCAAATAAACATAGGGCATGGTGAGGAGGAAGGTCAGAGAGACCTGAACAAATAGACATGCGAAAAAAAAAAAACAAATCGAGATCGCGTGTCTATAAAGAAAGATGATCAAAAAAGAAGGTATAAATCAGATTGGAGCTGGTACGCAGAAAGAAGATAAGAAGATCTTCAAGTATAGAAAGTCACTGAGAGATTGCCGTAGATGTTGATACAATCCGGGAGAGAGATACGGACAGAGGATAGAAGACCAAATCAACAACAAAGAAGCTTTAAGATCAAAAAAGCAGATCGGAAAGCCTTGCTGAAAGAGAAAAACACTCTAGGTACGTAAAAGGATTTGCAATACTCAAATGATGACCCGTAGAACCTTCCAAGAAAGCATTCGAGCCTTTGTCCATCTTGATCGCTAGAGGGAACACTCGAGAAGATACGCCGTCGTGAGTGAGGAGAGCCCTCGAAAATATACCTGCTCAACCAGAACACAATGAAGGCCTCCAACTAGAAGGCACAACCCTTGCCCGGCCCATTCTGAATACAACCGTTCTCCTCTGTGACGCCTTCACCCAAGGGTTCCACATCCCTCCAGAAATAGCAAATCCACCCCCCTATCCGTTAATGCTTTTGTTTCCCCTTCTCGAATTCGGATCTTCAGAAGAAGAAGGTATTTCTTCAAGAGGCACTTCATTTGAGACTTTGATATGGCCGACTTCAAGCCATCCTCAATTCCCTTCTCCGTTGTGGAAAGTTTGATGGGAGAAGCATTATGATCTCGCCATACCTCCAACCTCAGAAAGATACCAACATCCTCCAGGGTCGGCGAAAACTCTCCCCATGCTGTAACGAAATTGTGACTATCACAGCTCCATCTGTGGACGAGGGCGGTTAAGCCATTCGTATCCTTCCTTGTATCGAAGTCTGCGAACAATTCCATCGACGACCCCCGCCTTTTGAAGCTTCAGGGCGTAGTAGCCGTTCTCAAACATTGCTTGGCACCATTCTATCTAAGGGGATCCTGGAAGTTAGTGAAGTGCGCACCTAAACTGAAAAGCCCTCAAAGACGGCAGTCATTGAAAAAGTAAGACGTTGGCGGTCTGACCCTTCAACGAGGGGTTGGATTTACGAGACTGATTTTGTCTCCGAGTCAGTTAATTCATGCGCCTCTGCCGAGATAAGGGTGGGCCTTTACCTGAGCTGACCTGGCTAAATTCGCTGTATATGCCCTGATTTATGCAGGAAAAGAACGAGTACTTATTTCTCAGTTTGGTTTGGTTTGGCGCGAAGGAAACCTTTCTACTGATTTTGATGGGCTATAATTGCCTTATCATATAATATCTTTGAGACTTGGCGCAAAACCACAATCATCAAGGTTACTATTCCCCAGCCCTTAGTTCTCTTCCCTGGGCGAGATTCGCTATCTCCTCTGCTTTACCTTTAGCTGCCCCACCAATAGGAGAATAAAACCTAACTATAACTAGGTAACTGAAACTCCCAGCAGCAGAAACTCAAGCGGGAACTATAAGGTGTATGTAAGATATGGTGTGATATTCTCGCAATGGATGCGTGTCATATACTTCTCGGTAGGCCGTGGCAATATGAGTGATCCGGCGGGAAAAAGAACACAACCAGTTAGCTCTCTTCGTTTCGTTCGCACCTTTCTTTAGTGAGAAAGGAGGACTGCCTTTATCATCATTGTCTTCATTTCCTGTGGCATCGCTCTGGTCACCTAAAGAAATTGTGGCTATGAGTGGTGACGATGGTGATATCGAACCCTACGATTTAGTTTTACAGGGAAAATGACAATCTATTACCGCTTAAGTGGTTAAATGGTGTCGAGCACACCTACAGTTTTGATCTTAAGTCGGCGCATACATAAATAGGCCGATGGCCGCTTGTCTTGATAGAGGCATTGTTGTCATCTTTATTCGGTCCGAATGTAGCTGCTGCCGTTGTAAGCGGCTCCAACATCTTTGAAGCCACTCCGCGAAGGAAACTTTCCATTTCGAGACCGGATCTCGAACTCAGATAGAAGCAGCGCCCCATTCCGCGAACCTTCCTGACAAGGTCAGACGTCTTATGATATATCTGAGCCCTGGATATCAACTGAACCGGATGAGCTATAAGGTAGTGCCTTAGCTTTTGGACGGCAAAGATGAGGGCCAAGCAGGTCTTCTCTGTTGGCGAGTAGTTGTGTTCTGCCACTACCAGCTTAGATAGTCTAGGTTTCATTCCTATTCTCAGAGTTCTTAGCTAATAGAGCGCCCAGAGAGCCTTCCAAAGCTGTGATATACAGGAGTATGTTATACCCTTTGTTTGATCGGACTCATCAAGACCAGCGGTTAAGCCTTAATTAGATTCCGTCGAAAGCAAAGTACTCCTATTAAAGCAAGCCTCGTCCCATTCAAAAGGGCACTCCCATCTTCATCAGCCTTGAGAACGGTTGGTTGACATCTGGATGAAAGGTTTGCAATAAATCGGCGAATGTACGCCCCTGTAGGCTTTTCAACTCATGAAGGTTCTTTGGAGGGGGAGATCAGATCAAGTATGGCTTTCCTTTTGATTTATGGAAATCCCGATCTATTTCATTAAAGGCCTGACTACGAAGCGCAGGAATTTCCCAGACGATAGACCGAATGCGCATTTTTTAGGGTTAATCTTTCTTTAGTTGGTGAACCCAATGTAAATAGATAGCGCGCTCGAACACTTGCTTCAAGTCAGCCAAATGGTCGGTTCTTCTTCTATGTGCAGTAGGATCTGAGTCCATTGCTTGCATAAGACGATCTATTGCTTGTCAATTCTTGGTGTAATGAAGGCCTATTGATCTTGATCAGTTCCAGCTTAGTTTTGTTGAGAGTTCTCTTTCTGGACCGGACCTCTTTGTAGACCGTCTCCTGAAAGACCTGCTTATCCTGCATGTGGTTTTGGGGCCCCCACTCATTCAATCACTTGCTTGTGATTGCAGCCGTTCCCCGAAAAGGGAGAGACGAGTGAGCTGTGGCTTATAAATAGGAAGATGAGGAGATAAGGGTCGAAGGAGATTCATTGGAATTAGGATTTCTGTTCATTCGCTCTGCTCCCGAAAGAAACAATAGAGAGACTTGCTCGTTCAGTCAGATACGCGACACCAACCATATCTATTCAATATGACACTCCTGCTGCCGAAAAGCTTTCAAAGCCATGTGAGACCCGAAATGATCTATAGTAGTCCGTCAACTCTCATCTTTCTGTTCACAAGATGTCCTTTTGAGCGAAACATTTGGTAGTGGGTCAAAGAACTCGGAAATTTCTTTCTTTCTTCTTTGGGGACTTCTTAAAGGAAGGTGTCAACCTGGCCACATATAAGCTAAGGTACCTCGCTCATTAGTCAATCTATCTTCCCCTGCATGGTCAACCCTTGGTGGGTCAATGTCTTGAGATTAATCATACACACATTTACACGTAGCGAGACCTATTTATAGTGGTTTGTTCCTGCATCAATAGTTGCTTGAAGCTCTAGTTTCAAAGAAGTGACAACATCATCAAAGATGGGAGGCACGCTATAATTACTAGACTACCAATATCAATATTGGTAGGAAAGATTTGAGACTTTCACATACGCCTTCTTCCTCTATGGATAGGGCGACGTGACACGCAATGGATCGGTTAGAAACGATGAGAAATTGATCACATCCTTCTCAACAGCCTTTTCCCGCATCAGTAGATAGAGTCGATTTCCGATCCTCCCTCTTCTGGGTTCTTCTTCTTCTTGCTGGAAGTGGGCAATCCTTATGACCGGGATGAAGGCATTAGCACGAGACTGATAAGGATAGGAATAAGTAGTTCACGAATCCCCACCTGAACTGATCTCCTCTTCGCCTCCTGCGGGAGTTTACCTGCGCACTATAGAAGCTAGGATTGCTTCTTCTATTGCATTGGATGGGCTTCCTCTCGTCTATTGAATTAGCTAGTAGAGTCTTATGATTCGCTGTGATCGAGGTTTCGTCCTCAGAATGGGATCTCTGACTGGACCGACTGACTTCCTTCATTGGCACGAGCGGGAATAAGAAGAAGCGCAGCGGGCTATGAAGTCAACCCTAGCTTATCTTATGGTTATAGTGCTGGTCTTTAGTTCTCGCCTGTACGCTTAGGCTCTCCTCTTGAAAAGAATCGAGTGGCTTCAGCTCTCTTGTCAGCATCTCATTCGGGTTCTTAAGGCTCAGACAAAGGAATGGAAGTTGTCTTTTACCTTCCCTTTTGCTTGGCTTGCTTATGGATAGGGAGCCAAGCAAAAGGGAAGGCCTGTACTAGACGGATAGGTTTCAGTAGCTAGCCAGTAGCCAGCCAGAGAGGTCTCATCGCTCAAAGAAGATGCCGGTGGAAGACTCCATTTCAATGAGTAGGCCCGGTAACGGCTTAAGTGATTGTGCATGGCTGTTTCGCTTTGCTTTGGGGCAAGGTAAGGAGTTGGCTCCTTGTGCGCGAGCTAGCGATTGAGTTCCTCTGTCGGGTAGCTAGCTCCGCCTCCGACCATGATAGCTATTTATGAAATGGGTCCTTCTTTCGGAGGTTCAACCAGCCTGGATAAACCACATCTGGCTTTGGCTTTGCCTCATACCCGGTCACTTGGACTTTGTTATCTTTTCTTTAGGATAAAGTAAAATAGGCTTAGCCCCAGCTTCTTATGGCCAACCCTAAACGATGAAAGCTATGAGAACTTCTCACAGAAATGAGATTTTAGCTACTTTAGAACTATCTTCACAAATGGAGCAGAATCAGAAGAAGGTATTTATACTCCAAAGGTTCAATGGGATTCTCGATATCTCCTGCTAATTATTCATCTGGTGGCGATGGGAGAATCCACCTGCTAAGCAGGAAGTACCAAGCTGTCTATCAGCTGCTTGCTGGATAGGACTTCGATGCTTGTAACAAGAATAGCTTCTCAACCATCTGACATAGCGGAGTCGTTCATTTCTCTGTCGAAAGATCGTCTTTTTGGTAAGGAGTGGATCCTTGTTATATCGATCGTGCGAAGTTGGTATATCTCAATGCAATGCACGTAAAAGCCTGGAATGGGTGAAACTTCATCTGTGGGTCTTCTAGTTGGTTTGTTAAAGGAGACTTAGCCACCTGGATTTGAGGCCCTTGGACCTTATGAGTAAACCGGACGAAGAAGAAGGAGTTGACCCTTGACTCACTACCACTGCCGAAGTGACTGGATAACTACGACAAAGGGGCTCAAATCCAGGTGCCTAGAAGCAGCCACCCTTGAAAGAGTGCGTAATAGCTCACTGATCGAGCGCTCTTGCGCCGAAGATGAACGGGGCTAAGCGATCTGCCGAAGCTGTGGGTGGCTTACTCTTTTTTATAGAAGTCTTTACCTTATGACTGCTGCAATTGGAGGGAGAGGCTGGTGAAGGCAGGTTTAGTGTCCTAATAACTGATATCTTGCTTTGAACTGACTTAAGAGTAAGAGGGCCGGTTAGAGTAGATTAGATTTCCTAAACCTAGTCAAGGAGAATACCTCCGCTAATAACTACCTCTTTCGAACCTGAACCAGTACTGAGATAAAAGGAATAAAAGGAGGGCAAAAGCATAAGGTAAGCTCCTCGGTAGCGGGAAAGAAAGAAGCACCTGTTGCGAGCAAGTATGACCAGAACCTTCTTTTCTTCCTGTTCTATCCGCGAGTGTTCTAACGGCGAAAGAGAAGCGGAACTCTCCTTTTTAGTCTCTAAAGATGTACGCTTAACGCGAAAGAGTGTTGGAGGCTAGACGGTTGCTAGCTTGACTCTATTCTCTCCCAGAAGCTTTGTGATAGGAGAATCTTCGTATTTCCACTGGATGGATCGATGGGATGGATAGGGTGAGTGCCCTTCTCCTCTCTCTTGCTTGTCCGAAGACAGGTCTCCAATCCACTGACTAGCGGGATAGTTTTGAGGAAAGAATCGCTATGAATTAGAAGACAGTACCACCCTTCTTCACTCGAGTAGGAGAACAATCTGCCCAGCGTTGACTCAAACCGGTCTTCAGAAGAAGAGCTTCACCGGGCGGTGGGCAACAAGCTCAGGCAGTTCCAAAGTCCAAAGGCAAGTGATTTCACAGCTTTGACGAGTTTTGTTGTTATTAGGTCTTATAGATACAGGGGTGACTTCCACTATCGCTGAGATGTTTGAGAAGTAAGAAGTAGTAAGCGATGATGATGAATATTAAGAAGATGAAAGAGAGTCTTAGGAATAGTGATGATCCCCTACTTAAAAAAGAAGAGAGCTAGGCGATTCATAATGAGAATCTTCGACAGAGATAGTTCCTTCCGTTTAGCAATCAATTAGATCTCGATTGACTTAGCTTGAAGCATGGCTTGCCGTTTGATGCTACTCTTGGGAACATTGATACATCGACTTTCAAGCATCTCGTAGTTGAGCGGTACTGCCATCAACAGTTCCAACATGGACAAGGACTGCTGAACATGGATGGATAGAACGAGAGTCGAACTCGCATGTCTCTCTTTTCCTGTTAGTTCGGAAAGCAAGAAACCTATCTTCATTGACCATAAGGCATATCTTTTTACACCAATTACTGGAACCCCTCTACTGAAAGAAGAAGAGTTTCAGTTTCTACTTTAGCTTCTGAAGTCAGATTGGAATTTATGCCCTCTGGTATCCCGGCTGTCGCCGACCCATTTCAGGTCACACAAGGCTAAGCTCCTGGGAGAGGACTACCTCACTTGACTATAAAAGCAAAGGGCAGAACGAATCTCTCTTATCTATGATAATTCTTGTCTAACTTTCTCTCTTCCTATTGAAATGAATATCGTTTACTAAGAGAATAGTAGAGCTCCGGTAGACTAAACTTCACACTTGACTTTCTTATCGTTCGTCCGTTCCAGGTATTACAAGAAGTATGTAGCTCTTTCTCTTTCTCCTTTCAAGTATTATTCAATTCCCGGGTATAGAGTCACATAGCTCGGTAAGAAGTCAGAACTCAGCTACTACTGAACTCATTAACTCAAGAGCTAGGGAAGGGTACGAAGTGACTTTCCCCACCATCTTCGGTAAGGGGTAGCTCTGGAATCTGGATATGGACTTGAAGAGCGAGAACAGGTGTTGATTTTGTCACGTCTTTCAGTACTCGGAAATAAGTAAAGTACATCAATCGGTATAAGGGCTCCGCATTTCTGGGCACCTCTCAGTTCAGTTATCCGGAAATGAAGCAGGAAGAGATATACATGGCAGCTAGCTGAGAACCCGAATGAATCTCCTGCGCCTCTATCATTTGGCCGAGAAAGGCTTGGCATAATATGAGAGGATAGAAGATAGAAGAAGGGCGCTCCAGCTATGTGCCATTGTCAAAATGTAAGTCTCCTGATAGAAGATACCCAAGTTTTATGATACTTACCTAACTCGCTACTTTTATTCCGCTCGTTCCCTATGGTAGAGCACTTCGTTCATGAGTTGCTATCGCTTTAGCTGTGATAACTATAACTTAAGCTATCTTCTCGAGTGAAAACTGCTTTCCTTAGGATGAGCTTTTAGGGCAAAGTAGAAAGAGCTTATATAAAGCGGCGATACGAAGAAGACAGATGGATAGAGGGATACTGATACTATAAGAGGACCTACTCCTTCTATTCTCTTTCCCATCAAGCTATGCATGCTTACCTGAAAGTCCTTCTTTAAAGGCAGAATTTCTTTCCGGTATGATCTTCCCCCGTTTAGATGATAGGGGGGCTAAGCGGTCGGGTCATGGATCTTGCACTTCACTTGAATAGTGCTTTTGAAATGGCAAAGTCAAGAACCAAGCTGACTGAATCGAATCTCCTGTGCCCTCTTCCTTCTCCTTCATTGATCTAAGAAAACTCTTCCTTTTAAGGAAAAAGGAAAGTGGAATGAATAAGCTCTTCTTATTCTTAGAGTCCTAAGAAAACCCTAGTAGGCCACTTCGTCCTTGTATCCTGGAGTTACCTTAGCTTAAGGAACTTATCTAACTCCAATCAATTCCACGAAAAAAAAAAATTCTTGTGAGACTTGAATATAAACTTCTCTCCTCATGCGCGCAGCACGAAATTATGTTCCTCGGCCACTGGATAAGGGGAGGAACTATACGCATGGACAAGGAGAAGGTCGGGGCTATCATATTAGCAGTGAGACTCGGGGAAGTCGCTCTAGCCAAGGCGGCAAGCAGAGATTTCAAAAGATCAATGCTTGCCGCCCCTTTCACACACGGAACACGAACCCAATATCATCTTACAATAGGTTAAAACGATCAAAACAAATCACTCTGAAAGCCAGAAACCAGTGCTTTGTAACGCTTAGCTTCTCCTATGCTTGATCAAAAAGACCAGACTTCACCGCTCGGGTAGTGGTAGAGCTGTTCACGATTGAGCTAAGAGAGAGAACAAAGTTGGTTGTATGAAGGGCAAACAGGCAAAAAACTTTGCTCTCTAGTTAGAGTACCCCTCGCGGTATTTACTGATGTATGAGTGACTGATCACATCTCTATTAGTTACTACCAGACGTTATAGCGATCGCGTTATCGTCTTCTAGATCGCTACTTCCACTCAAGTACAGAACTACTAGCCTAACTCCAACTCACGAGCGTAAGAAGAGTTACTACTAGTTACTAAGAAGAACCGAACCCTGCTCTAAGAACTGCTAGGCAAGTGAACGTAGCGGAGAGCCGTTAACCGGCGAGCGAGTGAACGATCTCTGCTAACTCCCGAGCCAAAGGAAGAGCTACTTATAACCGCTCAAGAGTATCAGTTATGACTTATGTAGGCATTCCTACGTGCTCCTCCTTGCCCCCTACTTAAGAATCTAAAGGTTTTGGATTATGTCGTGACGCTTTGGTAACGAAGGTTACCGGGGTCTAGGTTTATGGATGGATTCAGTCAGCGCCAACTCAATCAATATCAACAACATGTCGTTACCGGTTAGGTTAGGCTTGGTTGATGACTTTGTCAGAAAAGAAAGTAGGGTTCGGGGGTTCATTGATTAGTAAACCTCAGGTGCTGGTAAGGTCGGGACCGTGGTCGTCCGTCTCCGGTTTGCCGGCCGATAAGATCTCTGAGATTGACCAGCCAGCTGGGGCTATTCCTTTCTATTGAAAAGGAGTCAGCTGCTTCCTCGCATGGAGGCGAGTAACTTCTATTCTTTTAACTAGCTAGCCATATGAGAACAGAGACATAGAAATTCTTTTCTTACAGCTGCTAAAGGATACCGGACTGCGACCCGACACGAATGCCAGTGGGCGCTATTGCAGTCACATTGGCCCTGCCGCTTTGTCGAACGGAATGCTATGTCAAAGCTCAAACAAATTACCCATTTCTAATGAGACGACTCTTTTATTTCTTCTCTTCTTTCTATACGCTATTCTTCTATCTAGCGCTTTTCTTCTATTTTCTATTTATATGGGAATCTTGTTAAGATTGAACATTGCCTTTCTGGTTCTATTCAACTTTGTTTTTAAGATTATTCCAGTTAAAGGATCAGGCTAAGAGAACGATAAGAGCATAAAGAGAGCCAAGTCATAGCGACTCTTATCATTAAGATTCGCTCTATTATGACAATACTTCTCACACTTTCGTTGACAATCTATGATACTTCATCCCGTGTCTTGCCCCGCAGTGATTTCGACTGGCCCTTGTAGCTCCGGGCGGCGATCGGGACTATAATCGCTAAGGGCAGAGCGTCTCCGTACCGTGAAGGAGACCTCGTACCGTCACTCTCAACAACCAACATGAATGAACATCCTAACGGAGAATCTTAAAACGTATTGCTAAAGCATGATGGAGCATAGCTGAGGGCAGCGGTGGTACTTGCGAATAAGTACCACCCGTACCGTCACTCTTAAGGCAGGAGGAGATACTTTTCTCTCTTCACCTGCAAGGGCTGTTGATCCGTAGGTTTTGTTTATTATTCCGTTCGGCCCTATCTCTCTCTTCCAAGCCTCTTCCAAAGAGATCCTTCTTCACTCACTTCACTCAGAAGCCAATCTGCTTAGAGGGGAACTCTTAGTTCCCTCATCTACTTTATTGAATAGTCGGAAAGAGATGCAGTCGATCTCTCTCTATCTATGATACAGTTCGTGCAATGCGGTAGATTTCAATCTCTATCCCTAAAACAAAGCACTCATTTCACCGTTTAGCTCATCGACTGTTCACCGTTCATTCAGGCTTTGCTCGCTGTAGTCCAGCTCCCGGGGTCATAGCTCTTGATGGGTTGTGTGTGGGAAAGATGGAAGGCTTGCACGCTGACGGTATTGGAAATCGTGTTTTAATCGGTCAAATGGGTTCAGTTCAGTCTCGTCAACAGGGCTTAATGCACGCGATAGGGATGGATGACTTTACGATCTGCTGGGATGAGAGAAAGCAGCAATAGAGCGCCACTAAGCAAGGAATAAAAGACCTGCAAGCGAAGCACCATACATGCAAGGAAGCGTTAGCTACCGATCAATAAGCGAGGAAGGGAGCCTACTAAGCACTTTATTATGACTGGATGCCGCTCTTTCTAGTGGTAAGTAGCTTTTGTAAGCAAGATTAGTTGGGTTAACAACCTCTATATGGGAGCCACCCATTATCAGAAGTTGAGTAGTCTACAAAGTGTGCAACACCCCGTAGGACAGAATTGGGACCGACTACATCTATTTATTGTGACTCAGCTAGCTGGGGAATCAATCCTAGATCTAAAGAAAAGAGTTCAGATCTTGGATCTATAACTTCTAGCGCATCTGCCTTACAGCACGCCTCTCTTTTAGGAGACCTCTCTTTTTACTTCCTTGATCGGGAAACCGGCGAGAGGACGGCATCTGCATAGCACAAGGTCTAAATAAAGGGGTAGTTGTTTCCAGGGACTTACTTTCTATTGCAGACACTTTGAAGCCTTCCTCCAGTCGTGCCGGATAAGCGCTTGAATCCCATTTATTTACAAAAAAGTAGGTCCGGCCCCGACCTTTTCTTTACTCATGTTTAACTGGCCTATGTAACTCCCCCAGAGGCTGTGCTCATAAATGAAGAAAATGACAGCCAATTCAGCTTCTCCTTGCTCATCACTGGACCTTATTTCAGAAGCTTTTATTGTGGGATCCCACTTGGGTAACCATGTGGGTGAGGACCCACCTCTCGATCGCCGACCTGTGTCATAAGCAGACTCCTCTCTTTTTTTAAGTTAGCAAATTGATTTTTATTGAGGAGAGATCCCTAAAATTGAGAATGAGATAGTCACAGGTGCAACCGACCACACGAATAGGTTCCCAATTGTGTTTGAAGACCTCGGATCTCCTCAGTTAGCGGCTAAAAAAGTGAAGTTATTGTAGTTGGAGCATCCCGAGTTGAACCGGCCATAGGGGCCATGTTCAGGCCTCCATCTGGGTAAGATCCAGCAACGCTTTCTGTTGAATGAATAATGGATCTGGATCCCAATGATGACAATGCTCTCGAATAAGAGGGAGTCATCGAATGAAATAAAGCAACTAGGTAAGATGCCTTACCTAAAGCTAATATAGGATGACCTAATCGAGAGGTTGTAGACATAGGCAAAACTTCTTCACTTTAAGCAAGAGCCGGGGCGACTCCTAACAGTAGCGTTATTAGACCAACCTATGGGGAATATCCATTATGCAAAGGTACGGCCGTAAAAGAGGATAAAGTTGATCTACAAGAAAAATACCCGCTGCCACCAGCAGCGTGTGCCAAAGCAGGAGGTGGCTCTTTCGCTTAGTTACAAAATAAGTAGCAAGGTGTGGGATGCATGATCAAAAGCAGGAACGCGGGTTTCTCGACCTCGTTAGGACGGGACCTATCAACTCTATTTAAGGCCCATTCTCCATCTGTGGCTCGCCCAAGGAGCGTTCCACTTTCATCCGGTAAGCGCCTAGCCAGTCTCTGCTTGGATCCCCGTGCTTATTACCTTCGCTAGAGGAAGGAAGAGATAAAGAAAGTGGCTCAAGCTGAACTTTATCATCTTAGGCGTCTTACATCGATGAAAGTAGATTCTCCGCATCAACGGTAGAATCTTAATTAAATGGAATCGCTGGTTGTAGATATAGAGGTCGTTCCCAGGAATTCTGGACCTAGCAAGGAGGAATTATTTTAGCTTAGATATCCTGTAGTATAGAATAGAAGGACCCCACGTAGCATTATTGTTTGGGTGCTAGATAAAGAAGAAGGGCGACCTACGCGCCCTAACCTGGGGATTTTGCGTATTTCAGCTCTCGTCGTGTTAATTCATTCATTGAAGATTATTGAGTAAGGAATGAAGTAGGCCGTTATCTCCATCGCGGAATTCCGAACTTACCATCCCTTTTAGCGCCCTTAGTGGATCCAGTATTTCAGGCAATGGCTTCTCTTTGAAAAGCGGCATACCTAGGCACGGTCCAACATATACGATCTTGCTGGTGTGCTTTCAGCAGCTGCCGTCTTAAGTATTCTCAGAAAAGAATTGAGACTTACTTCTGGGGCTGCAGGATTTACAGAGTGAATAGTTGATGCAAGAGCTGGAGCAGAGAAGGCAGTGCTAGTAGCTGGGCAAAGGTCCTATACGTCTGCCATTCCTCAACACATTTCTGTAGACAGAGACTACTTTTATATAGTCGAGTTGACATTTGGCATGAGACAGACGCTTCTAAGGAAATTAGTCTGAGCCTTCCTTCTTCTTCGATAGCATCAATTAAATGGCGCTACTATTGGAAAAGATGGTCAAATAATCGGCTTCTTGCACCGTCAAAGAGGGCGGGAGCATCCTCTTCTGGGCATCTAGATCGATTCCTAAGACCCTCTTATGCGCTACGTCCTACTCCTACTGCAGATAGATGCGCCGACCCGCTTGACTGCTTGACTTTGCCTGCTTTCCTGTCTCAACAATAAGATAAGAAAGGAAATAAGTCCTGCCTAATTCCTTATCCTCCTATAGTCAAGTCAAGGGCGTATTCTCTCCCCCTTCTCTGTGCGCACCGGTAATTCCTTCACAGTGAAAACTCCCTTCGACTGCGAACTCTTAGCAATATCCTTTCTTATATACTTGCAGTTCAGTTCCAAGCCTTCGGCAATGATAAGATAAAGAACCGCTCCGCACCTTCCCTATGTGCAATGCAAGAAGTTCCTTAACAACTCACTAGCATCCTCCTCTGGGCATCTATCTAATAGATGTGTCAAAGAGCGTATTCGTCGCAAACAACCTATTCAACTAGTTGCAACATCTTCTGTAACAACAACAGCCTATTGCATCTTCGATTTCCTGGTATTCAAAGGGGCTACGCGGCCAGAAAGAAAGAAATCCTGCAACCCGAGTATATTGTTAAAGCAGAGTTTCCCCCTGAGCAATGAAGATAGGGAACTTGCCCAAACCAATAGCATGAAACCAAAAGCATACGCTTTGTTCTTACGAAGACTAAGCGGGAAGGATGGTTTGCAAGGAGGTCTACTGGCAGAGCAGGAAGATAGGCAAAGGGGGAAGCGGCTAGAACTTCTCCTCCAACGTAGCTGGTAAGGCTAGTGTAATACCTTATTGAAGCGGATAAAGCTTAATGAAGATTCGAAACTCCAGGTCCTCTTGTCGAAAGAAAGAAGGTCCGCACTTCCCGGAGCTGAAATTTACACGTGCGAAGCCTAAGTCAGTGTATACGTGAAGTTAGGATCCAGTCGCTTTTGAAAGATATAGATACAGATTGAACTTACAAGTAAGATCGTCGCTACGGGCAGCACTTCACTATGCATTCAAGCTCGGCTTCCTCATAGTCTACCTCTCTAACTAGACCCCTAGGCTCTGCCTCCCAGCACCGACTACCAGGAATAACGTTTAGGGGCGAGCTTCCACAAGGGAAAAGGATGCTACGTTGGCATCCGCCTTAAATATTAATTAAATAGTAGAATCAATTTCCTCGACCACGAATGAAGTTTCAGTTACCTACTAAGCGTCCCCAAACTCGAGCATATCATAAATCTCTTGATGAAGTGGCGGTTGCACCATCCAAAGCAAAAGGAGCAAACTCGATTACGAACTATGACAAGGAGAGTGCTTACTCTTATTCTCGAAATGGGCCAATAGGATTGAAAGAAAAGGGTCAGCCTTACTCCCCAAAGGGAACAGTTGCTTCATTTGTGGGCATGGATTAGCTTATATAAGAAATAAGACCTGAGGCCGTCTCATCCTCTTAGGTACATGTCTAAGTACTCGCTTAGTGAATAAGACTCAAATAAGGTATTGGTCTATAGCGAAAAGAACATAAAAAGGGGGAGTTTCTATGACAATGAAATCGGCTTGCTTCCCTCGGACCTTGTCCTTGGCTTAAGGAGTTGCCTTGGCAAAGGGTTTAATTCAGTAAGCCTGCCAATGTCGAGATGTTCTCAGATAGGGGCAAGAATATCATTAGTTCCTTCGGTTTGCTCTTCGAGTTGGGGTTTGCACGGGACTGGCTAAGCCAGGAGTCTCTTTACTTAGCAGCTACGAGTGGAGCTTCTTGTTCTTTTCTTGAGCAAAGCAAGCTTCGTCTTGGACTTCGGCGTCTTCGACTTCGGCTTTGTAGCTGCTTCCTTCGGCCGTTGGGACTTCCGCTTCAGTGCAGGATATACCTCAGCCTCCGGCTTTGGTGATCGACTTCAGCCTGTGTCTTTGACTTTGTCCTTGACTTCGTCTTTGTAGCTAAGGCTGCTTCTTGTTCTTGCTTGAGCTAATGTAGCTATGAGTTGCTGTCAGGGGTTTCCTGCAGCTGATTTAACCGAACCCGGAATCAGTGCTTGCTTGGATGACCTTATCTTAAAGTCGAAATGTGAGATTGAAATAAGTCGATAAGTCGAAGTGTGAGATTGAACCTTTGACCGGTAACCCGAACTAACCATCTCTCCTTCCTCCATCCACTGAAGAGGGAAGTAAGTACCTCGATTCAACTCCTTCTCCTACACCTCTACCTGGGACATATGACCCGAGTGGTGCCATTGATGCTGATGCCGAGCCAATGGGATCAATACCAAGCTACCTCTTTCCACCACATTCTTCTCTTTCTTCTGCTGGATCCGAAACAAAAAATGAAAAGCCTAGCCAACCTCTTCTTCTCTATCCATTGATGATGACCCAAGTGGTGCTATCGACTCATCTGCTTTCCCACCGGTACCGGCCACCATTTCAATGATTTATATAAAGGACTTGACCCGGTTCTGAATATGATCCAAGCTCTGATCAACCGGTACAGAGCCCGCCCAATAAGGCACTACCTGCTACCGGAGAGGAAGGCGAATACCAGTCTCTTTGTTCCCCCTCTTCTCTATCCGGCCCCACTTTTTCTATTCGATCAAATTTCCACCAGTCTTTTCTTCCGCTCCCCTCTAAGCTGCCAACTATCGGTCCAATGGTTCCCCAATGGATCCAAGCCCGAGGTAAGCATCTGAACGAGAGGAAGGGTAATCATCGGAACCAAGAACGAGCGAATCTCCATCTCCATATTCGAGTCCATCGCCTTATACCCTCAATCATCATCCACTGCTTCTTCCGCAGGCGGAACCGAAGCAATCAAATGAACATCCATCTGCCTTTGTCTTCGCTTTAGGTTGAATTCCGTTCCGTCACTTGCTTTCTTCCCTGGGCTGTCAGTCTGTCTCCCCTGCCATTCATTCTCCCCCACAAATAGTTCAAATAGACTGACTGCTCTTCCCAAGCGATCCAGGCAACTCAGTCTTTCAGCATTCTGTCAATCGGCCAGAAACAAGAACAAGCAAGCCTATACCTAGCGCGGGCCCTGTATCTCTAAAGGCTGTGTGCTTAAATAGTGTAAATCGTATAGCAACAATGCTAAACCACGATTTCTCCTCCTCAAATGTTTCCTCCCCTACGGGTTGACTGGTTGATTACGGGGATGCGTGCAGCTGTGCTTACTGCGATCTAGTGTGAAGAAAGGTTCTTAGCCAACGGTTACCGACTCTAGGAGCCCTGATGGTTTGGTTTCTCAATCCGATGCATAACACTGGAAAGAGGGCATAGCTGTATTGCGGCCTTCAAGAGAGTTTTACGAAAGGCGCCTACAAAACCCCCGTTGCCGACCCAACCAGACCGCAGTCCGTTCGCGTTGGGGCACTACTGGTCGTTGATCCTTCCCGCCAATCTGGTTAGTATTCAGTGTACCGAGAACAAACACGATTCTCTTGCTTGATTCAATGAAACGATCTCTGGGGCTGAAGGCTCATTCTTTGAATCCGATGGCGCTTGGAGAACATAGTAGTCGGACTCACTAGATGAAAGACCGTGATTGGTGAAGGGCTCCCGAAAAGGAGGAGCCCGAGCTAACGGCTAATGTTTGGAAGAAGAGTGACGCCGAAGGGAAGTTCTTCCTGTAGTTGCAGGCGAGGAAGGAATAGAATAAAGAAAGACTTCCTTCTTTCACAAGAGGCAGAGAGCTAGGAGCTGCTAATTGATTTACGAGCTAGGCATGGAAATAAGTTGGGTGAAAGGTTACGTTTAGGCATGCGATAATGTAACTCCCTATTGGACTCATTTATCGTGGCTTAAACGGCTTTCTTTGAATTTATGGTCTTTGATAGTCTTAAGCGTAGGAGCAGAACGAAAAGTCGGAAAGCAGTTGTCAGCTAAGCCATTAAATACAGTCTTAAGTAGTTAAGAAAAAGGCACTTAAGTTGACCTGACTGAAAGCAAGGAATAGAATAAAGACTTCCTTGCTTCTTTATATGAGCGGAGAGCTATGACCCGCTAATTGATTTACGAGCTATCTTGCTCTTCTTCCCGAGAACTTGCTTGTGTGGTGTAATTGCGCTCCGTCGTTTTTCTTTCTTACCGAGGATTGAGCGAAGTAGCTAAGAGAAGCTGTGCCTGTACCGAGAAAGCCTAAGACCCCAACTGGAAGAGTTTAGATAAGGAGAGGAGCGTACTAGCCGAAAGGGATCTCGGCACGCAACTACACGTGGAGGAAAGAGAACTCGCGAGCCGACTACCTTAGTCACTAATATAATCGCTAGAAAACGGGTCTCATATCTCTACGGGTGAGCTACTTAAATAGAGGAATTAGCTCCCCGACAGCATTACTTGACTGCCTTTACTTGATTCTCACATGCCTGTTTAGGGGGAAGAGAAGCAGCCTTCGTTGCCCTGCTCCAGAAGCCTATAACTCATTCTATGGGTAGGAATGCGAAGAAGTGAGCCTAAGACAAGCAAGAGGTTGTAAGTAGGCCTAGAAGGGCCAGGTGTAGATCGTCGTAAGGGCCTAAGAGCCTGGATCGACGGTTCTTCCCTCGATAGAACACTCACTTCCTCCAGCCGGTACCTCAATCAGGGCTGGGTTTTCCTATTTCCCTGTAGTGAGCGGCGCCCTACCTCCATATGGTTGGCCTCAGCTATAGTCCGGTGATCCGAAGTGCGAGTGGCTTGATCTCTAAGACTCGCTTTTCCCTCCTCCCAAACTGCAACAACAAGAGCAACAACTAAGGCAACTAAGAAGAGCAACTCTTATTCTTTCTATTCGTTGGCCTATTTGATTATAGAATAACAGAAGGTAGAGGTGGTCAACGGCATGTGTCACCATCCGCCCTAGGGACGTTCTCCTCCTTCTGTATAAAGCGATCGGCTTAACTCCTTGCACTTAGGTGGTGGAGCCTTACTCGATCAATATCAGCATAATAGTTTGTTCAAGGTGTAGGTAAAGAGAGAAGTTTTCGAAGCCCCTTTCTAAGACCTTCCCTTCTCGAACGATTGTTCATCACATCGTCCCGCACCGCATGGTTACAGAAGCGAGCTAAGGCTAGCTATCCATGGCTTGTTGAGCGCCCCTTCCTTCAGGCTAGTTCCGCTCTAGATAAGAAAGCGACCTAAAGCATCGTAATAGACGCAAGAGCAAGCTGCACCCACCAGGTCATACTGGTCAGGTACTTAAGAATCGGCTCTGTCGCTTGGATTTTCCCGCACCGCCTTCTGCTTCGTTGGTTGTTCAGAGAGAGCCCCTCCCTGTAAGGCATGAGGGGCTTTCATAGGGGGTGGGTCTGTGTGTGGGGGCGTGCCATGCCTAAGAGTATAGGACACCGATAAAGAGGCCCCGCTCTCTTGGGCTTCCTTCGCAAACCGATACAGGGAGCAAAGGCCCTAGGTAGATGTTCGCCTCGCTTCTGAACTCAGTGAGTTATAAATAACGCTTTGTGCTATCTCTCATAGTTGTTTAGCTAGTGTCATTGCTACGGTAAGATTTTTGATTCCTTAAGGTCACAGGCGAATTGAACCGCATCAATAAATAAAGAGTTCACATTGTAATGCTGTGGAGGAGCCAATTCAAATCTTCACATTCAGCAGGTATGCAAGTATATAAACAAAATACCTGCTGAAAGGGAGCCTACTAAGCTCATGAATAAGCTATAACTAGGGCTAGTGGAGTTGATAAAGTAATCAAGAATCTCAATGCGCTTAGGAAGAGCTATAAGGGAGAGCGAAGCTTTTTTGAGAATTAGGCTAGCTCGTGGAACGAGCCGCCATTGGCTAGTTGTTATGATCCATATAAATCTCTTTATTCAAAACAATTTGAGTGAAGCTACGAAAGCAAGGCTTTCTTTCCTGTCCGGTCAGTGAGCCCCCTTCCACCACTGTTGTTTTCACCCGTAGAGCTCTGCTCGATCGCCGAAAGGACGAGTCCCGGTCGTTCACGCGTACAAAAAATGCCTTCTTGCAAGAAGCATATTCATCTCGATCTGCAACTATAGAAGGATCTTGAATTGGGTGTACCCCCACCAGAAAGTGGGTAGTGCCTTTCCCGCTCGGTCTTGATATGTGAATCTTAAATCTGAACGAAGGACTGACTCGAACAGATCACAGGCCCCCTGAGCTCCAAAGGAATCCCGCCTTGACTTGAATAGTTTTGGATCCCTATGTCGATTAAGGCCATGCTGTGAAATGGTGCGCAATGATCAAAAGGTCCGTGCTGAAAATCTAATCCTTTGCACGGATTGACTACTCGTCGGGCCGGTTCCAGCCTTCCTCCTTTCTGATCGTAGGCGGACTAATGGTGAGGAAGTGGTGGATAAGGGGGTGTACCATTCAATGCCAGCTCTAGGGTTTGTTCATACCGGTTCTTTCTTCTGTGCTGTGAAAGAATATTTCTCTCCTCAGGTCAATTCTTCTTTCGCGCGCGCAATTGCTAAAGCATTAGGTCTCACCTAACCGGCTAGGGGCTAGTTTGTTTGTTTCGGAGCGCGAAGAGAGCAGAGCAGCAAGCAAAGCTGATGTATTTCACTGCTCTTTTTCCCTGCATTCCTCTATCGATATTGATTCGCCTAAGACTGAGAATGCCCCCTACCTTACTAGATAGGGGGGGAAGATTGCCCGGTTTATGGACCCTGCGAACCTCGCTGTAAAAAAAAAAAAAAAGAGAGATTGCATATATTGCCTTCAATACCAGTAGGAGCTAGGCATGGCATCGACTGACTTACTTAATCGCGATGCTGATTACTCGCACCGACACCCACGAGATGCAGGGATTAGCATCGAATTATGCCTGAATGCCTTCCTTACCTTTAGAGCCCCTATGTTGTTGATATTGATTTCGCAATTAATAATTGGTATTAAGTATAGAATATCGCCTCGAGAAGTCTGATAGCCAGAACGAGTTTACCAGCCGGGAAAGAGGAATTGTGTAGGATCGAACCGAGAATGAATAGAATAGAGAGGAAAGGAATGAATAGAATAGAGCAAATGCTCTTTCTTAAACCCTTTCCCCAGCTCAGTGAGACACCGACCAAATGGTTCAATGACGCAACTAGAGAATCTGAAACAAGGGGGTGAGATACGAATCGAAAAGAATGGAACAAATGCGGTCGATAAGAGCGAAGGGACACAGGTCGATAAGAAGCTCCAGAGCCCTAGCCCTACCTCTTGCTTGCTGCAGCTTGCTGACCCCGTTCGGCCGGTGACGGAACGGATCGAAATTGGAATGGGAATTTGAAAGGGCTCGCTTTGGAATCTGACGGAACTACATGAGACCTAAGTGGCACGGGAGCGGGTCCCCATACATCAGAATGAAAAAAGTGAAAAGGGTGCCATTTCTTTTTTTGAAGGGAAGGTTCAGTATGGCTGCCCCCTTCTGGCAGCCAGTACATAAAGATTGATTCTCTTTTTTAACTATTGGAAGAGCCGGCTACTCACTCATAGTAGTTCTACTTTCTTTAGTTGTTCAAGCCAATAAGTAAAGTGGTAAGTAAGGATAAAGTGGGCTCTTTCTATTTTAATATTTCTTTTATAGCTTCGTTTCAATCTGCCCCTATCGTTCTATTGCTTTTTGAAGCGAGCAATCGGAAGAAGTCATCCACGAAGGAAGGAAGAATCGTCTTGGCTTAGGAATGGGTGGTTTAAGAGCCTTCTCGTCCGTCGTATGAGAAACCTTATTAGGAAAGGAAAGAGCGAGCCACTATGGAAATCTCACCTTCCAGCAGGAAGGCCCGAAATAGGTCTTTTGTCACTCTCCCATCGCCCCGCTAGGAACAGACCAAGCAAAAGGAATGCAATCAAAGGATAGATGAAATAAAGAAACTAGGTTCAGGAACGGAATTCAAGCCCTACCTGCCTGTTTTATTTCTATTCGACCTACGATTGTGATATACATCCCCGATAGGCAGTTTAAGTTCCTTATTTAGCTTCCTCTTATGGCTCTCAACCAAGGTTTGTTCAAGGTTAGCATATATTAAAAGAGGTTAGAAGAGATAGGACAGCAAAGAATAGATTAGATCGAGCTATCTCTTGTCCTGTCGCTATGGTAGCTAGTCGAATGTAGGGTAGATGTATCTTTACTTCCTTACCTTACTGTTAGTGGTATAAGGACTCCCTCCCAGCTTTCTTCTTTGTAGTTGGATGTAGCTATGGTAGGTAGGTTCAGGAGCAAGCTAGCTGAAACTTGCTACTTGCCTGTAGTTTTCGAGCAAGGAAGGCTAGAATTTCTTTCCTAGTTTGCTTGTGAGCGAGCAGTGTCCCGTTGTATACTGGGATGCACCTGTGTATAGCAGGATAGATAAGACTCGATTTTATCTTGCTTCTAGTCGAAGATCTAAGGAAAAGAGAGTTACATGAAGTGGGCTTTCTGCCAACTCAATCGAGCATGCAAGATGGATTCAATCTGAGCCCCTACTGCCTACAGCTATTACACAAGCTGGTGTAGAATAAGTTTTTCTTTAGATCCATCTATGGTAGAGAGAGCCGGCCTCTGGCTGTGATTCCACCTCAAGCTGCAATTTTCTTTTAACTGAAGCCTTCTTCCTCAACAACCTTCTCCTCTCTGGGTCCTGGATAGCTTCGGTGACTGGGCTTCTACAGATGTTCCGTTCCCTCTGCAGGCTTTTTCTCAGACTTGGACTTCTTTACCACAGGCACCCATTGACCAACTGGTGGCACAGGTACTTTCACCGTCTTTTTCTTCTGTGTCAGTGTGGTTCATTCGTTAATCATATCCCAATCCAGGATTTCACTATTGGGCAGTTACAAGATCGAAGCTTGCTTTGAAATCAAAAGGAATCGGGCAATCGAGATGAATTGAATGCTTAGTTTTGACTTCTTCGATGGATTATTTATAATAAAAAAAGTACGTTAAGCCTTCTTACTACGCTAATCCAAGTACTGGATCATATCTCTCTCCCTTTTTGCCAGCAGATAGATGGTTTGGAGTAAGCGCACTACAGAAGACTAAGATGCAAGCCGGAACTAGAACTAGAAAGCTCAAACAAGGAAAGCTTTGTTCTGCGCTAGGATCGCTTAAGCCGCATTGGAAAACAAATTCCTTTCTGTTGCTTTTTTCCCGGCCGGCTTCTGTGTCACGGTCACGAACACTTTTAAGTCGATTTTGGCTCTTCATTGGTGGGTGATTTAAACCCTTTCCCTCCTCTATCTATCACGCCAGAGCGATATCCATTCAAAGCATAAGCAGGGGAATAGGTGATCGCACCTAAGGCCTTAACTAAAATAATATTGTATCCTGGGTTGGACCAACTCCCATATCTTATTAGCAAAAGAGGAAACCTGCACGAGCTCTTCTTCTAGCTTCTTAAGCTAAGACTCTTTCCTCCATCCCAGAATCTTCACCTAATAAAAAAAGCTTTTCTTCAACAGCCTATAAGTCAAGGTCGTGATTCTTTCAATTGAAAGTTTTTGTTTTTAACGTTATTAGAACTTAACAGGCCCTTCTTAGATTATTTATATTGATTCCAGAAACCCTGAGACAAGAACGATCAAGCTTCTTCTTCTTTGGTTGATGGACAAATACACCTATAAGCGTCAAGCTGTGGATATTTGATCTGATTGATTTCATTTCGTTAAAAAGTTGTCTAGGGCATACGGTCTTCTCGAACAGGGTAGGACGGTGCCTAAGCCTTTTTCAACTAATCGAAGAGGGTGAGCCGCCCCCATAAACCACGTATTCCTCACTCACCTAAGTCCTTCCGAATAGAAATGAAATAGAAGAAAACGTTCGCTAACAAGAAAAACGTGGTCCAAACATTCTTACCTCGCCTCTAACATTCTCTTAGGCTTCTGCCTATACCATAAGCTTATCCCTTCGTTCTTGCTTCGCGACTCGGCTCTAAAACAGGAATCGCTTCAGTGGGTCCTGATCTTTTGTCGAGCCCTGCTTTAGTTTCTGGTTTTCTGGCATTACTTAATAAAGGGTGAGGGTTGTTAGAATGATTTCGTTCTCTACTGGGCGAGCTTTAGAGAAGACTCCAAGCTTGACCCCTCCCACACAGGGGTGACTGGCTAGGGATGGGAGGAAGAATAGTCACCACACAAACTCTATACTTTAAAATAGCGTCAGAAAAAGAAGACAAAAGAATCGAAGTTCTCGAAGAAGCTGTTATAGCAACCTTTACCTGTTTGCTTCCTCCACCTATAGCAAGGGGACAAATCATCCTGTATGAAAGACTGAACCTACAAAAGCAAAGGACTGCTACAAAACCTTAAATCAAAATAGGGTTTTATGCATTAACATTCCATTCAACTAAGCAAATTAATCTATCTTGAATGTGACGTGGATACGATGAGGGGAGTAAGCTGGTCCTAGTCTAACTTGAATTGCAATTTGTGCGGATCAGCCAGAGACCATCAAAACAAGCAGGTAGCGGGCGGGAGCAGCAGTGGACTTAGTGGGCAGTTAGAAGGCACAAACGGGAGATCAAATATGTTGCATGCTAATGTGGAATTAACCACACTAGATGCGAAGGAACTTAAGGGCTTACGGTAGTTACCCGAGGGGGAGAAAGAATAGGAAGAGATTGAATAACAAAAGCATTAACGGATAGGGGATAGAGTCGGCAAAGAGCTTGGCTTGGATAGGTGTTCGGATCTTAGTAGAAGATAAGAAGTTCTCGGGTGGGAATGCTTGTTGACTCAGTCTCTGATTCCAATAAGCGACTCGGAACTCTGTTCGCGGTTAGCTGATAATGTTCTTGCTTCTTGCCAGTTAGCTCTCATTAGCTCGAAAGGGACTCGAAGGTATAATATCATATAGTATGACAACGGAACCATTAGCATAGATAGAGGAGTTCCTTATCCCAGTACTAGGGCGAAGGTGGCGAATGGCATAACTACTTCTTTCTCTTTTTACGAATCGTAGTATAGTAATGGTAGAATCCGCTATTTTTGAATAAGCCCAGAGTGGTGGAAGTATATAGTATGAGGATCAAATCTCTTTTTGAGGAAGCAACTAATGGTCCAGGAATGGGAGCTGCTATTGAATCAGCGGAAAAAAGCATCAAAGCAGAGGAATAGCTATCTTTCACAAGCAATAGAGGTGCTGGAGCTTTTAGATAGAATGAGATATTGGGGCTGGCTTTCTTTCTCGACTGTTTAGGAAGAGATAGCTGCCATAAAGAGGGAGTGAGATTCGGCTTAAGTGAGTTCAGTGCCCCGAGAAAATGAGTTCGCTTCGACAGCGAGTTAGTTCAGTGACACTTGGGTATCAATCAACATAAATAAAGTACGACCGACACTTTAAAGTCTTTCAAAGGGTCCGGAAATCTCATAAGAGAAGACAGATCGTAGCTAGAGCTAGGATTCACGGTATCCCGGTTTAATCTCTGATTACCTTCTTCTCCCGCTGCGCACCTTAGGCATCATGGATGAAGGAACACCAGGCATGATTCCAAGTGTTAATGTGAAAACTAGTGTGCCCACTTTATCCGCCTTGCAGCCTGTCAAGGGAGTCAAGAAGGACGACGAAACTTTTGTGGCCCACCATTTTTGAAACCCCCTCTTCTCGGGCGATAGGGGTTCCTCTTTAGACTCCGAGGCTCGAGTTTCTTGTTTGATCTGCCTGCCACTGTTAGAAGACCACACCACAATATTCATCGTCTTTTTCCTTTTGGGCTTAATGCTCTCAATGATGAATCGATCATTCGCTATCCTGAGACGACGGAATGGAAGAAAAGTAAGGAAACCTGCGATGGCTACTGAATAACCTCCTTTGACTTTAAAAAAAAAAAAGCCTTTGACCTTTGTATTCGTTCGCCAAATCTTGTTCAGTTCCATCCAAGCTCGGTTTTGTCTGAATCTTCGTGGAAGAAGAAGAAGCGGTTCACCAGCCACTACATCTGTGGATCCCACCAAAGAATTAAACCTGGCGGCTGCTCGCTCTTTGATCAGTGATTCACCGGCCACTAGATTGATGAATAATCTCTCCAAAATCCGCTTTTTGATCAGTGATTCACCAGCCACTACATCCAGGGATCCCACCTTATTCTCAAACCTGGTGGCTCGGTTGATTGGCACTCCTGTAGGCTCATCTTGCATACAAATTCTGGGGGTCCCAAGTCCTGCATCCACCAAGAATATTTCTTCCCTTAAGCGTAAAACTGCAGATTGTGAGGCGTTTCCACTACATAAGAAAAAACTGGAATTAGATCTTGGAAATGATCGACTCAAATAGATGCTCATTATATCTCAAATAGATGCTCAGCTCATTATATTATATATATAAAGAAGCTTGTTTTTCTTCCTCCTCTTCCTAAATTTACATTGAATTGAGAAGCTCACTTTTATCTTCTATCGTCAGAACGGTAAGATTTTATATTTTCTTTTCTCTCCCCCATTTCTGTAACCAAAATCGCTTTGACTTATTCGACTAGACGGGGAAGATCCGACCAACAATCGAGTTCATACCCGGCTCAAGGCTATAAAACCTACCGGTAAGAAAGCCTTCAAGTTCAACATATACCACTTCAAACGGTCTTTGTTTGGTTGCCGAATGATAAGTGGTACCACTATTCAGCCCATGGTAACCAACGTACCCATTCCCTTGGTCTTTCGCTTGTAAAGCATCCCAGGTAGTTCTCTAAGCACAGGTTAACCACATCGGTCTGGCCATCAGTCTGGGGTGGAAAGCAGTACTCATCTTACATTTTTTAGCCTTGTAAACGAAAGAGCTCCTGCCAGAAATGGCTAATGAATACCTGTCGCTGACAATTGAGTGTGGCATTCCATGCAATGAAGATATTATCGACAAAGATCTGAGCGACTCTTGCTGCTGTATATGGATGGGACAGAGACTCTAACATCTAAGGCAGTGAAAGCTGGAAAGGCATTTAGCCCTGTATCCCTTCCAGTTCTAGGGCGATACCCAGTGCTAGCAGCGGATTTTCCAATCGCATATAGATAGCTTATATAGTCTGTTTAAACAAGGATTTTCTCCTAGGTGCTACGAGCAGTCCTCTTCATGAGGTTATTCTCATTCCGATCCCACGTGATCTTTCTTTCGACTACACGGATATTACGGGTGACCTCTTTCCGGGAGCCTGATCATAGGTCCGATCTGCTAATGGATCGTTACATAGAGCTAGCCCGGGGAAAGCAACTCTCTCTATTTTCAGCAACTGAAGGGTTGCGGTTGATGCTTTGGCTGAACGCCTACGTCAGCTATGGAAGATGAATGATGACCTTATCTTAAAGGAACTCCTTTTGAATCTAGTTGCGGCCCTCCGATCTTTACGGAACTGATGGAACTCCATCTCTAACTCCTTGTGCTGCTTCAATAGATACATCTGAGAGCTGGGTCTGCTGCCGGGAGAAGCATAAACCTCGAATCCTGCCTCTGAACGCTATTTGTTCTCGAATCGGAAGGGGTGTTACGGGGCGCCCATGCACTGGAGGTCAGAATCACGCTTACGAACGTCGGGATCTCGCTCCCTATGGCTACAGCTACTGGTCCTTCTGCCAGATCTCTACTCCCCGATATTCCATATCACCTTTCTACCGAGCAAGCTCCATTCATGCCCAACCATCGCACACAAGAGACAGCCCTTCGGACCTATGGCAAACCAGTATCGTACTCTAGGGCGGTCTAGTGAGAGCAAATGATCAAGCAAGAACGTGCCTACATCCGTTGATGCACTTCGTTGACTAGTGAAGGGAGTGAACCCTTGGGGCCCACGTTGCCACTGGGTCGCTCATCTTACTCTAGGGTAGCACTCTCTATGGAAAGAAGAGTGGTTGTGCAAAGTTTGTTTGTTCACACATGCAGCGTGATTGGGGGCTTCCTAAGGTAGTTAGTTCACCACACAGGCATGTTAGCAGAAAAACTAGTAAGTCATCAAATTCATGCCGCATTGCGAGATTACTTGAAACTATCTCTATATATAATATACTCTATAAAAAGGAAGAGCCTTTGTGCTCTACAAGACAAGAAGAAAATCAAAGAAATTGAGTTGACGTATGGATCTAGCTGCAGCAACCAGACTATCTTCCATTGTGACTCAAATGGAGCAACTTCAAACTCAGATTCAAGATCGCCGTAGACAGCTTAACTCTCTTTTGAGAAGTGTTAGAACCATGGACCCTGCTAGGAGAGAAGCACGTATTGAGGATGCCAGAGAGAGGATCCGGGCTTTGGAGAGGAGAGTCGAAATGCTGCGAAATGAGCAGCAGGAAATAATTGTGCTGGCTCTCGCCCCCCCCGGAGAATGAACAAGCTTAGCTCTTTATTTTATTTTTGTAATGCTCAATCTCACTACAAAAATACGTTGTTGTGTTAAAATAAAACGACTGGAGGCTGGGATGAAGGTTGCATATTTGGAAATCCTGTCAATGATAACAATTATAGTAGCAAACCCATCAGCTTCAGGTAAACCAGTTATCAAATCCATAGAAATGCTTTCCCATGGGCGAGAGGGTATAGGTAGTGGCTCCAGCAAGCCAATCTGTCGATCATGTTCGACCTTGTCTTGTTGGCAGATAAGGGAAGTACGAACATAATCCATTACATCAGCCCGCATCTTGGGCCAGAAGTACCCTCTTTCCAGTAGTGCCATAGTGCGGTGCCAACCAGGATGTCTTCCCCAGAGAGAGGCACTTTTTAGGCCTTCGAGAGAGACCGTACGGGTGTTCTCGTCGGGTGGGCACTAGCTTGACGCTCAACAACAATACGACTTAGCGCACCTAAGCGATATTATGCCAACGCGGATCAGATCAATCAAATTCATTTTTTAAATGCTCAATCTGACCCCTTTAGCCCTTATGAACTTGCCCTGCGCCTTGAACGACCTCTTAGACTCTTGCACGTGCCCAGCGCCTTTGCGAATAATAGTAGTTTGGTGTCCAAGCCAAGGCTCGTCTCAAAGTAAAGGTCCGCTGAGGGAGCAACTGAAGCTAAAGCCGAATCAGAAGAAGATTAAAAGCAGCTAAATACCTGGACACGACAACTCTGTTTCTAGTCTCGTATCTGGAAGTCAAAACAACTAAGTTATAGTCTCCTGGCAACCAACCCTTGAATTGAACCAATCGGTCCGTCCCAGCAACTCGACACCAAAGGCAACCACCCCGAAAGGTGCTTAATATGGAAGAGTGCCTTTTCTTTGTCTGGGTATGGGTAGCGCTATATATTCGCATTTCATTAATTGGCTAAGCCAGCAAGCCAGCAAGAAGTGAAGCAAGCACTCCCTTCCAAGTGTTACGTCTTCGAAGTGAAGAAACGAAGTGAAACACAGTCTATGGGGTATACAACAAATAGGGGCGCTACCGGTCAGAGGTGCTTTTTGCCAAGCCTGTGTTGTGGGCTGGGCTTAGGGTAGGCTTACTTCAATGGGTTCAAAACAGTTTCCCTGTGGAGGCGATTGGAATGAGGCGACCACCCCAGAGGGAGGTTAATAAGGAGATACTTTATATGAGACGCCATATATTATTGAAAACGGCTCCTCTTCTTCTACGTACTCGAAGACAAGAGCAGCAGCTCCACCTACTACATATAGTAGTTCCTTTGTGGATCGGATCCATATAAACATTTCACGCTTCTAATTGCGTAGAACGTGTCACCTCTCTGAGGTCAGATGTGAACCGATTAGAGTGCTCACAAGGGTGCGCATAGGAGTATCATGAACTACCCACCACTACCAGATGTGCCAATCTCTATCCTATTAATCCGGCGCGAGCTCCGTTCAGTTCATAAGAACGACGACGAGCCATAGTGAGGCGAGGCAGAGTGAGGGAGACGACGTTTAATAGTTGTGAGCTCGCATTACTATCCTTATAGTACCCGGACATACAATAATCCTTATAGAAGATAGCAGCCCTTCCCGAATCACGATATTTGACCAACGACTGATACTGGTGGCTCATTATCAGTCGACACTAATGTAGATCGCCTTCTCTACCCTACCCTCGCAGCGAAGAGACTTATTCACTTCATGATCCTGAAGGGGGTACTGCTTGACGAGCCTGGGGATTTTGAGAGTGATGACGATGGCCCTTAGTGGTTACACTACCCGGGTGATCATAGGGACATTAGTCATGATGATGATGACTTTCACATTGACCCTGGATGCCTGGCCAGGAGGTGACCTAGAGTTTTCTAGTTCGGGTGGAGTTGACCCTGGGTTCTTAGATGAGAGCGGGACACCTATATATTCTTATGAACATGTTATTGAGTCGGAGCAGTCTGACACTGAGAGAGGTGATCCCGAGGTTGATGATGAGTGGTATGCTTCTGAGGGAGGTGACTCCGTTCGAGCCTCCCGAGGTAACCTTCCTCTTGAAGAAGTCTAATCTGATCGCTTGCCGTTGATGTTGATGCGGACAGAACTTCTCACAGAAAAGAGATTTTAGACACTTTAGAACTAACTTCACAAACGGAGAGAATATGCCCTTAAACTCGAAAGAACTTGTTGGATTATTTTTCTACCTCTTTCCGAATTGTTGGAGTGAGGGTGAACAGAACGGAGCTTCAAAAAAGATTCAATCCAGCCGGTCGACATTTCTTTAGACTTAGCTTTCTTTGCCGCTGCGGCGAGGGCTGTGTAATATACATCCAATTGACCAGTCCCATCTAGCTTATGAATTGCGGAAAAGAGGATCTCGCTGATCACAAGAGATGTCGATCCTACGCAGACCACTGCCATACCCTACTCCTTACTTGAAAATAGCCGCCCTTATTAGATTAGGCATGCTCTAAGCATAGGGTAAGGGATGTGCGCTTGTTAGAATGACCTCACCTCTACTATGCTCGTCTAGTAAGCTAACCAGCACTAGGCTATCCTATTCAAGGTCAAAAGCCTACTTCGAGTGAAGCCGGACTTGTCTTGTTCATTGCGTGAGGCTGAATCTAGTCTTATTCCCTCTTGATCCTTTCTTCTCATTAGTGTGGGCCATGTCTATAGTCAATTGTATACATCCAATTGAGTTGGCGGCTCTATACTTGAACTCCGGCGGCTTCATACAGGCTTGCGCCCCTCTGCTTTCTCATTTGGATGTGTCAATGAGTTTGGTTTCTGTGCCGGTGAGTGCGGTTGGTGGCTAGGCTGCATTTCTCCCATTCTACGGTCTCAGTTTGATATCTCTTCCTTAGGCCCATAGCGCTGGTCTGGCTTCCGCTCATCCCATGTATGCTGCCCCTAGGCTCACGGGCTTCTTTCCCCCTCCGCATAGAAGAGCTCCCTTTCTTCACTCACAACAACCGCCAGTAGGTTATCGCCCAGGCAGCAGCCTAGCTTGACGCGCCATTAGTCACTTTCAGTGCAGATGAAGGCCCACAAGGAATAGAAAGAGAAACTTTCACGATGAACTCAATTTGCCCAAGTCGAAGAACCTCTGAAGAACCTACCCGACCACATTCGAGTACAGAAAGGACCTCACCTCCGCTCATAATCCTCTGCTCCAGTTACGTTACCCCTGCCTCTGCCCTCGGCTTCTCCTTCGGACCCTGCTTCCCTCTGCTATTGTCAAACTTAACAGAAGTAAGGCCTACGTTGGCAGCAATTTGAATACAAACTAGTCGTACTAACAGCTTGAAGTCGCTTGGCTTTTGATTCTTAGGGTGGATTTGACCAGCAAGATCCGGCCAGAAAGGATGACTTCTATTGTAAACTGAAAGAGCTGGGATCACCACGTAGAGAGTAGATGTAGTGGTTACAGTGCACTTTGTTTTCCGAACCTACTTTTTTCTGAAAAATGGTGGGCTTTTTTCGCATCAGTTGAACGGGCAATTCAATCCAAATTTTCAGATGCCTTCGGAATAAGTAAAATGGGCCTCCTACAAATCGGTTAGCGGGATCAGATCTTCTTTTGTCATAGATGACCACTAAGCGCCCACGCTACTGGATCAAGGTTCTTTCCTCGATAGAACAGTTCCTTAAGCCGGTACCTCAATCCGAAGTGGAGGGCTGGCTCATCGATTCATATCGTCGAAAACGGGTAGATAGGAATTGACTGAAAGAGCGTAAGAGAAGATCACCAAGGAGTTGGTTATGAAGAGCCTTCTTCCTTTTGCCACCATGGAAGGCAAGTCAGCTAGCTCATCTCGTCTTATCGGAATAGGATTCTCCGTTGATTTAGACTTACATTCGATTCTTCCTTCCTCACTCACTTGTCTAGCCATTCAAGTCATACGTCTTTTGTTCAGCCAACACCGCTCTACTTTTTATTACTTACTAGCGCCCTTCACTTCAACTCAACCTACTTGACTTCCAGCTTATTCCCAAATCAAAGCTACTTGCTTATAAGAGCAAGGTGCGTAGCTGGCTTGTTAAAGCATGGAAAGGTATCCAGAAAGCAGAGTCACAGCTATGAGATAGGCGCCCTCTCACCTAATACCCGCTACTAAAAGGATTGAAAGTAGCACAATCGGCTATAGGGCTGAACTCCAGATCTACGAATAGCCGCGGGCAAGCACCTTTAAGAAGCAAGTAGCTAGCTTCCACCTTACTTAAGAGCAAGGCGCGAAAGCCTTCGCCTATAGCTTCTACTTCTACTTAGCAGCCCAAATAAAGTACTCCTTTAACACACAAGTACGCTCACGCTAGTACAAAAGGTAAGTGGCAATACAACGTTCTTTAGTTAAGCAACCGAAGAGGCATAACAAGATTTTGATAGTCATAGTCATATTAGGTTCGCAAGCCAAGCAAATATGCCGAAGCCAGCCAAGAGCCAAGGCAATCTTATATTTGCATATTCAATCAGGAATCAGGCCGAGAGAAGCGTTTTTGGCGAAGAAAGCAGTAGAGAAGATAGAAAGGATTGCAGGCTAGATTCATAGAACGAGTTATAGGCTTCAGGAGCGGGGCAACGAAGCCCAGTCTCAGTAGGGGGCTTCTCTTCTATTTGACTAAACAGGCCTGTGAGAATCAAGTAAAGCCAGTCAAGTAAGGCAGTCTAGGAGCTAATTCGTCTATCTAAGTAGCTCACCCGTCAAGATATCTAGGTACGTAAGTTGCTCAAGAATTATTTCAGTCTTTCGAATCTCAAATAGAGTAAGCTGAATCAGAGGAAAGGGCGGCTGCTATCTCACTATTTACTCATGGGCGAGTCAGGTATAAGGATAGGATTAGAAGACTAAAGATTAGTTCATCTTTCAGCTTCAGGTTGCTTGCATACTTCGTTCAGTGGGCTAGTGAGCAAGAGCCGGTTTAGGAAGTTCAGTACTCTAGTAGCTCAGTGCTAGCAAGATTTTAGATGTTCATAGTATATCGAAATATAGGCGGCAACTGCGCTGAATGATGAAGAACAAGCCTACGGTTTCACTCTTCATTTCCTTTGTTCTACGCTCGGCACTATCCACAGATAGGGCCATCGCTCACTTGCAAAAAACAAAGAACAGCATTCAACAAGGAGCTAACATTAACGGAGGGTACTCAATAAAGGCAGGCAGCCAGCCCAGGGAGCAGGCAAAGGCTAGGAACCAACCGATCCAGGAATTTCGTAACAGGCTTATGTTTCGGACCACCCCTTTTCGTTACGAGTAAAAGCGGCTTTCCCTGAGCGGGGAGATCTCTTTCGAACGAATAAGACCTTCCTTTAAAGCGCTCTCTCTACGCGTGATCCGATCTATTGATTGATGAAGAAGGAACTGCTTGGCACCCACCCGGACTGCTTTCTGCTTTAAAGTAAGGCTCTCAAGATCACAGCCATCTCACGATTTGGATTTGAACCAATCAAGCTACTTGCCCGCCCTTTAGTTTGATCGGTCAACGGCTGGGTGGGCCTCAAAACCAATGATCTGCCCAAACGAATAAACAAGCAATCTAACCCCCTCTCTCTAAGTAAACCACGCTAAAGCCTCTCTTTCTCTTTGAAAGAATCCGGTGCTAGTCTTTACTGCTCTCCTCCCTCTCTAGCTACTTTCATACCAGTAAATCTAACATCAGGAAGAGCCTTTTTTGCTTCGATCAGCCAAAGCAAGAAGAATCCATTGTTGGAGTTGGAGGAATACGCGATGCTAGAATGGCTAGTAGAAGGATCCAACTACTCGGAAGGAGAACCTGCTTCTTCCCTTGCGGGAGAGAGAGAGGAAAACAACGCTCGGAGAAAGGTGCGTCGATCATTTCTATCAAGTAGGAGAGGAAGACGAATATGACATTGAAGACCTAAGGGAGGTCTATTTCCTGCTTGATTGGCTGTCATGCCAGTTCAGCTTTCAAAGACCACTAAAGACAAAGAATCTAGTCCTCTATGCACAGCCTAAGACAACGAAGTTGAAAATCCACATGCTTTCCCCCTTGGACTCTAAGAATAGACCTAAGGCTTGAAAATGTTTTTTGCAGGCCGGTCACAAGGGCTTCACATCGAACGGGGACGGGACAGATAGAGGGAGAGGTGGCTGGCTGAGTAGTTTCTCAAATTCCCGACCCGATAAGGGTGGTGGATGGGAATAGATAAGTAAACATTCGAGTACATTGTTTCAGACGCCGACCGAAGACGCATAAGAATAATCCGATGAATCATACATAGCATAGGGATGAATCATTCCTAAGAACCAGAGTCTAGGGCCGCTCTTTCCCAATCATAACCAGCGGAATAGGCCTCTTCCGGGTCGGAAGGCTTCCTTCAGTGAGTGCGCCTGTTCAACTTCAACTCTTTCAGATGCTCCTCGAGCTGTAATATATATTCAATGAAAGCTGGGCTTGGCACCAAGATCTTCACAAGCGAAGAAAGGAAAGTGCTATACCCACCTTCGGAATCAAGAGAAGAAGTTTCACCCCCGAACCCCGACTATACCTGAGAACTCCTCCCCTGTTGTTAGCTCCAAAAGCAAATTAGTAGGTCGAAAGCAAACCTCCTTGTTGTTCCTTCGACTGAGTGAAATTGGAGAGAATTCCCCTTTCGATTAGGGAGTTTATGTTAGCTCCAAGCTAGTAGAATTTAGTAGCGGTTGGTAGAAGTTACGGTCCTGTACCGGTTCGTATCGTAGTAAGGGCTAAGGGCTTGCCTGGCTCAACAAGATCAATGATTTCGGTAAGAAGGTGCCGTCCTCAATCACATAAGCCAAGGGCATAAGCTAAATTATATTCTTTTTGTCTCTGGTAATGAAAGGTTCGGAAGAATGGGACCTGAGACTGGCATTTGGATTACCCAGCTCTAATCTAAAGGCAGCTCGGTACGAACTTTGAAAGCCGCTGTTGAATCAGTAAATGTGGCAACTGGTGGTAACGTATTCAAATAGTTGATTCCGTGAAAGAAACCTCCCTCTTCTCTTAAATAATCAATTTCTAGTCCTCTTTCTTCAGTCATTGATAGAGAGGAATGCCCTAGGGTTTATCTTGGCGGAGAAATGGAACCTGTTGGAGAGGGTAACTAGTCTTTTTAAGTAACAATTTATCTCTCTCTCTTTGACACCGAATCCGCTCTGGGGAACGACTCGGCTAGCTTTGAAGAGAAGACAGAGGGAATAGAATAGGAGGTGGGATTAGTCATGTTGACGAGACTCAAATGACTCCATGGCCAACATCAAGACTTTGTGTCGATAAAAGCAAATTTGATAACCAATGCCAGTCGATGAAGCCGTTGATGGAGCTGTTGATTTTGCTTAAGCAGTGGATTCCGTTGATTCTTTTGAAGCAGCACCAACACCTTTCCACTAGCAAATTGACTACCTACATATGCCACCCTTGCACTCTTGTTTTATCGTCGCAGTTCACTACTCAGAAACGAACATTTTCCTTCGCGAAAACCTAAGCAGTTCGGCATCACATAAGGAATAAAAAAAAGGAGAATGGGTTAGTGTTCTCACCGCCCTATGGAGAACCGATTCAGTTGTCTTTCAATCTCACTTTCCCTTGCACGAACAATATGGCGGAGTACGAGGCTTTGTTACTGGGTCTTGAGTTAGCCATTCACATGGGGGCCTACACATGGGGACTCTCAACTCGTTGTGAAAGAGGTCTGAGGGGCTGAGGAGGCGATTCGGGCAGAAGTGGAACGAGAGAGAATCCAGCAAGAACAGCAGCCTCGTTCGCAGTAACCAGAAAGGCCTCAAGCTCCTCCTACTCCTCAGGAGGCCGAGCGAGAGGACGTCATCGACTACAAAAAGTTATTCTCCAAGATGTCTGAAGAGCTCGAGAATCTACGGTTTGAGAACGCGAAGTTACAGAGGCGAGTCGAAATACAAGAAATGGAAGCGGCAGATCAAGAAGAAGAAGATTTCGAGCCTCCTCGTCGACAGCACTCAGCACGAGCAGTCGAGATCGACGATCCATCGAAGTATAGTTCCCATTCTTTGGCCTCTACAACGAAGACTTCCTCATCTGGCAGGTCGCTTGACACTTCCTCGCTGTCCAGCACCGGGTTTTCCGCTAGTAGATTTGCCATCGCTTGCCCTTTGATCGCGTTCTGTGGAGTGCAAGTAAGATCTGCACTCTGAGAGCTTTAATAGCCATCTGACGGTTCTCCTTGACAATGCCGGTTGAGTCAACATGTACTTGATAGGGTCCGACTTGGTCACTAGTTGCACTGGATGAGCGAGTAGATAATTCCTCAACTTCTGAGCAGCGAATACCAAAGATAAGCACACCTTCTCGATCCTTCGGTATCGAGTCTCTGCCGGTTGCATCACTCTATAGTAAACTAGCCTTTCTCTTCCCTGTTCATCCTGCTTCTTAACTGCAAAGACTTCTTCCATGCGTATGTATTTTCCTGCTCGCATCATCAGCTCCGTTAGTGTCTCGGGCGTAGACCCGGTTCCTAAACCTAGTTGGGTCAACTTATGTGTAGAGCCGAAAAGTGACTCTTTCTAATCTTCGATAGCATAAAGGTGCGCACCTGCGAAACTACATCTCTTAAGAATCCCCACTGATAGAATGAGGAGGGGCAATTGATTGATTAAAAGTGATAGCGGATGCTGGGGGAAACCATTAGGAATGCTCAACCCTACCGGGCTTGGGCCCATATCCTTGATCAATGGACGCGACGCTAGTTCCTACTTCCACGAAAGCTGGATTGCAACTACTGATGTCATTCTTAGACGTTCAGAACCCTCGTGGAACTCAATCACTGATAGCCTCATTCCGGCAAGTGCGAAAGACCAAGCTATTCCATACAAGCCAGAAAAGACAGGAGGAGCCCAGTTTACCGTCTCCGTACTTTCGGAGGAAGAGCATGAAGCTTCCCGCGTAACGACGGCCGAGGTGCCTACAGACCAAAGCATAGTTCCTATCCGATCGGGGAGCCAATCCGAAAGGGGTCAGAGCTATCAGTGGCTTCCTCCCTAGCTCTACTGGTAAGGCAGATAAGGAGGCTAGCTGTAATCGCTTGCATGTCGGTCTCTCTTACGTAGCAAGGTTGGTACACAGAACTATCATGCCAGACTAAAGGTGCCAATCAATGCAAATGATTGAGAGCATGCCCATTACAGTAGCGTAAAAGCGATACAGTAAGCGGACAAGGCGGTCAAGTGAACACTTTCCGAACGCCTTAACCCGGAGCCTGTACAGGCCAGAAAGAGAAGCGACAAGGGCAGCTGAGCTTGTGCTATTCTATTGGCTGTACCGTGGTGGGGTCGTAGTTTCTTCCTATAGGCTAGCCCGTTACTCCCTTTGATCCGTCATTTCGGGCTGGAGATTGTGACCCAACAGATGGGATCTAATGTTTAGCGTTAGTTGACTAAAACTGATAGAGGCGAAGCCGAAGGCGGATAACAACATATCATATATCATATAATAGAGAGGAGAGTTGTATGGGATTGAGCTACGGGTGGGCAAATTGCTACCGTGGGAGTGAGAGCACTGGCATGGCTTCTTCAATTATTGATAAGGTGGCGGGACCAATGCGACTCCAGTAGTGCCCCCAAGGGGGTCGGAGTCCGGTAACCTTTGCTGCTGTAAGGTAGGAGAAGCTGTGCCTCTGTTCTTGTTATCATGGGGCCACGAACTACTTGATCGAATTGGCCTTTTCTTCTGTAAGTGCGCTCTATACTTAGCCAGGTGGTGGGAGAGAGCAAGAAGCGGCCCTCGTCTAGTTTGGTCAGAAGGGGGAGCTTACTATAACTATATTAGTACTTGTTTATTATCTTTCTTAAAATAGCAGGTATATTTCTTTCAATGATCAGATTATAGCATCGCGGATACCAGATGGTTTCTTTCCGAACGCCTAAAAGAGAGAAAAGCATGGGACTTCATCACCTGCAAGCGAAGCACCATACATGCAAGGAAGCGTTAGCGACCGATCAATAAGCGAGGAAGGGAATCTTGTACTGATTAAGCGGGAAGACCGATCTATTTCATTAGCGGAGAAACGAGTCTTTCCTTTCAGTAGGTCTCATTACATTGAGAGATAGGGACAAGGAGAGAGACCTATGAGAACACACAAGCAGATCGGAGAGATCAGATAGCCAGATATGTGATGATCCACCACTGCTGCTAAGTCCAATCATGAAAGAGTCATCTGCTTGCCATCGATGTTGTGCGATTAGTCACGCGCATACGTTTTCTTACCGGGAGGGAAAGTACTGAAATGAAGGATCTGTCGAAAGCACTAGGATCCGGATCTGCAGCGCTTACTGATTCAATCACAGCTGATACGCATTCAATTGCAAACAGAACACTGGTTAATTTAACAGTTAGCAAATCTGTACCCTAGCAGCCTATTCTCTAGCAGCTGATTCTAGACCAGCCGATTCAATTGCAGCTACTTCGAAAAAACTTATTATTATGGCGGACCGGCTTCCCAGAAAGGTTAATGCCCTATCCTAGGATTGGATTCATCCCCTGAAACCAGAGCAAGAACCTAAAAAGCGATAACAAGCTAAAAGGCGCATCTCTCTAAGCCAAGATCGTCTGCTCCTCAGCAATTGATCCAAAAAGTACCACAGCTCCTTCCTTCTTAGGCGAGCGAAGTGACCCCCGTTGGACGTTGGAAGAAAGAAGCTAATAGAGAAGAAAAGAAAGAAAGAGGTGAACAAATAGAGTATACTAGGGCTTGGCGGGTTAATTATCAAATCCGATCCTTGCATCATCTGATCTCGATCGGGTTAACTCAAAAATGAAGAGAGTTCGCATCGAATAAGCCAATTGAGACTATCGTCTGTTTACAGCAAATCAAGATTAGATGGAGAAAGAGAGCTTCAGTCAACACAGTCCTAGAAGCTAAGCTCCATTCATGCCCACTTCTATTCCTAAGAGCCCATCATTCTACTAAAGGACGGAGGCTACTTTCGGGACATTGGTTGCAGCGATTTGTAGACCAATAGCAAAAGCAGCAACGATTCGATGCTCTCAAGCAGATCTTCCACCAAGAGTCAGAGCGCATTCGAGGTCTAATGAAATTCCCGGATCGAGTTCTGACCCTTATCGAGCAGGATATAGGAATAGAATCGGACAAAGAGCTGTTAGCAGGGCATTCGTGAACAAGAGAGCATTCCCTCACAGCTGATTCTGGGCATTCATCTGTAGCTGTTACTTTTACAACGGTTATTTCATTCACCGGATATTAACCAAAAGGAAAGGGGACTACTTGATTGGGCTTCCTCTTTTCTTGAACAAGATACGATACACCCGCCATCCATTTTAGAAGGAAGAGTTCAGAAGCATAAGCCCTTTCATTGCCTCTAACCTATGAAGGGGCAAAGGAGTGAGGAGCTAGCCCTTCCAATATCAATAGGTTGATTGACTATAAGGAATAAAGAGTGGAGTATAAAGCCTTGTCTTCCCTCCTACTGAGATGAGTCATTCCCTTGACGGGTGAAGGAGGAGCACGTAAAAGCCTCGGGTTAAGGCCAATGAGGGACTTCGAGAACCTACCTAGGAGGATGTTCAGAATCGGGCAACCAAGGCAAATGTTTCGTTCATTCGGGCGGTATGGAGTCACCTTATTTAGGTATAAGCTAACATATGGGAATGAGAAAGATGGTGAAGTACTGATGCATCAGTACTTCTTATGTCTGCTCTCGTCTTGTCGCCTCCTATTACTGGTGGTAGGTTATTCTTAGTTCAGTTCACCGGGCCGATGCCGATTTTTACGATCGATACCCAATCTGTGCATTCCTATAACGGCATGGCAGAAATAGAAAGAACAACCAATGGAGGTCATTCTGAGCCAGACGCAAAGCATTCAAGTGAGCAGCGTAGTTAACCGAGGAGAAGGAAGAAAGCACTGCCCTAAGAAAGCCCTCTCGGCTGGATGAGACACCACCCTTGTATAGAGGGGGGCCTGACCCGCGAACGACGCCTCCACAGGTATAGGGCTTCGAAGCCCACTGACATCTCAATGGGTGTAGGCAGTTGACTTAGTGAACTGAGCTTAAGCGGATTCAGTCTGATTACCGGGCTCAGGAGAAATAATAGCTTGCAATCGTCCACAGCCTGGAGGCATTATTGACTAGGGTATCGAGTCTTGGTGAAGATCGATAACTCTGCTGCCCTCACTCAAAAGAAGTTGACCTTGTATGTGTATGCGTCTTACCCTTAGCAGCGATGCCCTTACCAATAGCTCAGTTCGTTCCCTTCTCTATGCCATGCCTGAGACAAGGAGTTCAGTTTGCTTTTTCATCGTAAATGATCTTCGAGATCACTTCAAGCCTTATCGCATCCCAGAACCAATCTTGCAAGGGACCGACCAACAAGTCGGGCACCCTACAAGGACCTTCTGTTTCTCCACCGATCCGCCGGGCGGGTACAGGCCCAAGCTCTTCTTCCTTCGTTCCGTTCCCATGCCAGGGGGGATAGACACTAAGGAAGCCACATCTATCGAGGAAAGGGGCCACCATCTTCTGCTTATTCTGGCCAACAAAACGATGAAAGCTATGAACGCCAATGACTTTGATTTCCACCCTTGCCCGGGAACAAATGCTTCAAGGATGTACTTCCGTCCCGCCGTTACCAGTAGCAGGAGATTACCTAACTACAGGACCCGAGTCATCCATCTTCTTCCCAGTGGCTAGGCACCTGCCCAGCAATGCCTTGTGCGTTCCCCATCCATTAGCAGTTAACTGGGAAATCTAAGCGCAAGTCAAGCCCAATAGTATTACTTTAATGCAGTCCATCTATTTCCAACTATCGATCTCACTCCTCCAATCCGAAAAAAACTTTCATCTGGTGCTGGCTAATCATCTCAATCTCTTGGGTCCGTGACAAGCACCGGTTTTGGTACTGAATCAGCGACTTCCCATCCCGCTTCCTTATGCTTCCAAGGTTGGTGCTTCACTAGTCAGTTACCTGGCACTAGGTTATTGAGCTAGGCACTCACGTCAGCGAATCTTGCGCCATCTTTTCCCGCTAAGAGTAAGCGTCGCAGGTGCTGAAAGCCGCTGCTGCGATAAAAGAATAAGCTAACTAGGTCTCGAAGAGCGCTCCAGCCTTTGGTAGTGATAATGTCTATAGTAGCGAAGATGCTAAAGGGTAGGTTATTGAGCTAGGCCTCGGAGTATGGAACAGGATGTAGTGGTAATGTTAGCAAGAGCTCCACTCCTGTAGGCTGCAGCAACAAGGGTCTTCTTTTCGCATGTAGGCTCTTCGCCTATCCAGGTCAGTAGCCTAATACCGCCAGTAGGTCCTGACACCAGTAGGCTATTTGCTACGATAGTGGCAGGATAACTTACTAGCGCCATAAGTCAAAGGCGAGATAGCGAATCTTGCGCCATCTTTTAGCCGTTGCTGCGCTAGCAGCAGGACTTAACAAGCGCTCCTGCTAGTAGTGGTAATGTTTATAGTCTCCAGTAGGCTATGCTAAAGAGAGCCTTGTTGCTAAGGAGCTAGCTCGATAACCGGCTCTGGTAGGCTATTGATCCATAAGAGAAAGAAAGATAGGAAAGCTGCTAACAGCAAATGCTTTTCAGCAGGAATACTGTGAAAGCTAAAGCACTTACCCGGTTGGTTCGATACGACAGCAAGGTAGGATTTTTTCACTCGATATGAGTCACCGTATTGGTAGTAGCATCAGTCTCTTTCCCTTCTCTCTGTATGAGTGGAGAGGCTGAGGGGAAGTCTACTAACTATAGAGCTACTCTACCTGACGATTGTTTTCTTCTTTCAATAATGCTTTGTTGGTCACCGCTGCGAGAAAAAGCTTAGCGCACTAAGATAAGAGTAGACAGCATATGAGACGAAATGGTTCAAGCTCAGCTTATCGAACTACCACACCAGGGAAGAACGAACTACCTGCGCCTATAGGAGGAAGTGAATGTATGTAAAGAGAAAGGCGAGTTGAGGATCGAGAGGGGGAATACGAATTATGAATGAGAAGGGGAGAATGCTTACTTGTAAATAATGGATTGGATTAAAGAAGAGTCGTAAGGCTGCATTGATCGAATAGATGACTAAGGCTTAGAACTGATAGCAATTGAATCAGCTGTTGATGCAATAGAAGTAGAAGATCTTTCTGCAATATCCCCAGCTAGCTCTCGAACGTGCTCTTGTCGCAATTGAATCTGAATACCTGGGTATTGGCAGTGAATCAGATACAATAGGTAATTGTTCCATTAGGAGCTCTTGTCTTATAGAAGTAAGCGGTGTTGGATAGAAGACTGTTTTAGTTGCCGGTGCTACTGCTTGAGAAGAAGCTAGACATTCATCTGACTCGAGAAATGACTTTTGAATCGAGAGCTTTTTTACAAAATATTCCTGGAACTTCACTGAGAGAAAGTAAAGAGAGTAACTGCACTAAGGCTAATTTGACAGCATCCGATTTTAGTTAATCTTAGCAGACGCTTTTGGGGCATTCTCCTTCATGAAGATGGCATCAAGCGTGGGACTTGAGGAATAGAATACGGGGATTTCTTTGGCCCGAGATTTGAAGCATTCTTCGTCCCTTATCCGCACGTAGGCATCTCAGTCTCTGTTTTCTTTGAGCCCTTTCCCTTAATAAGTTCCTCCTCCCATTAAGAAAGAGTCCCGCTTAGAGATTGAATCGTCGAGGCGCTTTGATAATCGGAATTGATGAGTGAAGGGCGATGCCAGTCGATTCTCTGATTTCTACATACCAGACTTTGATCAATCATACATGATAGGAGAGAAATCGTCTGATTAAGAAAGAAGGGTTCTGCCTCTCGCTAATACAGGGGATAACCCTGACATGACCCCTGACTCAATTTTCTTCTCCCAACAAAGAACCCAACTGCATTTAGTCAGTTTGATATCTTTATGGTCTCGCTTGGAGCACTGACGAACGAACTAAGCTAGAGACATTTCACTTGCTGCGGAGTCCCGTACCCACCTAGATTAAGCCTGAGCTGCTAAGCCGCGATTGCTGGGATCTTAGACAGTAGGGTCAGAATCAACCTAGTTCTCATAGCAGGGAGTAGCGACTGCTTAGTCTGGTAAGCTTGTGCTGCAATTCCTTGATGGAAATGCCACTGGACTTGCTCTTGGACTTTGTTCCAGACTGGTAGGCAGCTTGTGTGCGGGGTGAAAGGATGAGAATAAGCTTCATTTATTCTCATCCTTTCACCCCGCTCCCTAGCATTGAATGATTCTTTCCCTCGTGCCCTTCGCTTCGGTATCATGATACAGAGAAGACAGAAGCAGCACTCTTGTCGACCGTTCATGGCATGGTTGGATAGCAAGCCTTCTCTCTAATAGCTATATAAGTGAGTGAGAGAGGAGCTCTCCCAAGAGAGGTCCGAACGGAATGGAGTAAGCATAGAACGGTAGGATGAAGTAGTTCACTCACCGAATAGAGGGAGTCATATTGTGCCTAGCACCACCATCTTGCCTCACACCTTCCATAGCGAGAAGGATGCTTTCCGACGTGCACAAGGATAGCCTCGCTTCACCTGTTTAGGACACAACAAGGCCTTTTTGGTCATCTATGAATGAATAGCTCTTCTCTCTTGCTCTTCTATCGGTCCTACTACGGTTCCACTAAGTTGTTCTTCCATTCCGAACTCTTTCTAGCCCTATGCACTTCTGGCTACCTGAAGGGTCGGTCCTCTTGTCTATGCTCTCATCCATGCTACGACTATGATCAATGGCCACTGCCGGAGTCTTTATATTGGAGTCATCCTATCTTCAACAAGAATAGCCTACTGGCTATTAAGTAGATCAATCATGTGAAGGATAGGCGTAGGAGATCCAATCCAGTCTCATCTTACATCGTCGGATCTCGTCTTGCTTTTATCTATGAACCGAGGACTGGTATTCCATCTCGTCTCATTTATCCTACCGCGAGTCTATCACCTTCTTCGCTACAGGTCGAGTTCGTAGTGGGGTAGACCTTTCTCGCTTCACGCCTTCATGGAGGGCTAGCTAGGGTCCGAGATCTATGCTATGCTCCTTCTATAGGAGTCGAAGATCTCCCTCCGTCGCAGGCATAGATGGCTCCCTCAACCCGAACACTGGGAAAGAGTTTGAACTCCGTATCGACTGGCCGAGATTGGGAAATAGATGAGCAAGAAAAATAGCATTGTCAATTGCCGGGTAACTTACACTTAGCTAGGGCTCCGTGCCTACGCCAGTGGGAGTGGTAAACAAGCTAATACGGCCGATCTAGGTCAAGAAAAGGATGCTTGCTGGGTTTGGATCCCCTTTAACTGGGGTTCTCTTTGACGACTATGGTCGAACGGATGCAGGATCAAAACATGGGCATAGCATAAGGAAGAAGTGGGTAACACCTGTAGTTACCGGCCGAGAGTCCGCTCCGCTTAGCTTAGCACCCAATCAGGATGAGAAATAGCGTTATAGAAAGCAAAGCGATTAGACACATTTGGAAAAGAGAGATGTAGCGGCAGGTTCCTTCCAAGCTGAGCTATCGCTCGAGTCAGAAGAGAGAGAACTTATTAGCACTGCTAAAGGCAGCGAGATAATGGTAATGGTAATGAAGAATAAGCTAGACAGGTCTGACCTGGAACAGCCATTAGGTGGGGTTCTGCTGGGACGAGATTTGAGACTTCACTAGCGGTTCAGGGATCACTTCCTTTCATGGGTTCGCCTCCTTGGCTCGTTGATGGCTTTCTTCCTTCCGCCTTTAGAGAAGGTGGACTTGAAGAGAGACAAGGAGCTGCTTGGAGCAGGATCACTTGATTGGGAACAATAGAGATGCAGAGATAAAGGCTTATATTGCTCGCAACTGGTCTTGATCGGGGGCTGGGTCAGGAGAGAGATTTGATGCTTCGTAGCTTCCATCGGATAGAGGAATAGCAGTATTGCCGGGTTCCCCACCTCCCAGTAGAAGTCTTGCTATTTGTATGTTCAAGCATTGGATTCCATTAGAGGGAGCCCTGGGATGACTCCTTGAACGTTCAGAGCCTGGGTCTGGCGATGCTGGAAGAGATGGCTTTGGTTCAGCTTCGTTAGCTGGCAATGCAGAGGGAGATATGCAGGAGATGGAGCTTCAAATGCTGCTAATGGTGGAGGTGGAGCTGATTCCTTTAGATACGTAATTATGAATAGAGTTCATGGGTCCGGGCATTCAACATCTTTAAATGAAGAGTCTGGAGATCACTTGCCGTTATATGCTTTTCCAGGAGAGGAATAAAGAGAATGAGGTGGGGATCAAATAGATACGTTCGAAGGCCCTCTTCAGATTCGATATCCGATCCCCTACCTACTCTTTCAATGAGATTCGATGGAGAGGACTTCGGATACATGTCATTCCGGTCGGTGACTCTTTCTGTCAATGTATTTGTTTCTGTCACTGGCCATTCTGTCTAGTAAATCTTTCTTGGCTGATAGTCAATCTTTATGTCTCTCGGGACTTTACTTCTGGCTTTAGTCACTTGTCATTCAGGTACTAGTATCTGTAAATAAACTTCACTCTTTCTTTCTGGGCGACTTACTTCTTTCGGGCAATCAACTCATACTTGTAAAGAAAGGGATTGATGTCGATCTGTCGTTCGGTACGTGTGATATCTGGTCTTTCAGCAACGTCTTTATCTGGTCAATGTCATTATTTGGTGCATGGTCCTTCTGGCAATAGAGTCTCTCTTTCTTCCTTATCTGTATGAGCTAGGGCAGCAAGAAAACGCCCTATATAGAGTCACAGTAAGAGTCCTAGCCATGGCACTTGGGATGGCATGGCTAGGACTGCTCCTTGCCAGTGCTTGGTTCGTGAGTGCAAGCGAAGCGATGCGAGTTTGACGAGCCTCCGCCACCCTCGTTCTCGGTTTAACTTGTTGCTGTTGCTGTACCGCCAAGCCAGCCAAGCCAAGCGAGCGAGTCCGACGAGCGGACTGGACCACTTGTTCTCAGTTTCACTTGCTCTTGCTGTTGCTGTTCTTGTTAGTGCTTGAGTTCGTGAGTGCTTGCCAGGGACTACCTCGGATTCAGTTTATTAGTGCTTGCCAGGGTTGCTGTTGAGTGAGAGAGGGTACCTCGGGTGAGGTGCCCGAGTGAACGGATCATATATGCGTACTAACTCAAGACTGAAAGAGCTACTTTAGTTGTTCCTGTAGCTATGAACAGCCCCATGAGCTAATCAGTGAAATGAGTTCTGAGTTCCTTGCTCTGCAGCTACACGCGTATTGCAGTAATGGAGCAGGAAGAGAAACGTAAGGAAATGCGCTACTCGTTAAAGAGAGAGTGAAGGGTACCTCTGGTGAGGTGCCCGAGTGAACGCACTAATAGGAACGAAAGAGAAAGTAATCTAAGAAATGCCGAAGGCTTGTTCTTGTTATGAGCCGATCCCCCTCATAGGCCATAAAGCCGGAGAGGGGGTGAGGCGGAGAGTGTGTTGTCCGGTAAGAGGAACAAATATTAATACTTATTGGAACTGAAAGAGAGCATCAAGAGTCGCTAGATGTAAGAGCGAGTACATCCGTCTTTAGCTTGAGGATAGCTCTCTTCCGTTTGATCGCTTACCTGGCCAGCCAGCAAGGCGCTTTGCTCGGTCGGAGATGGAAGGCTACTTCCCTGCCCTTAGAGGAGGTATCGGAGACAAAGACTCGAAAAAGCCTCTCTTTGTCCCACTTCTGAAATAGAGTGTAAATCTCCCCCTCTTCATGAGTGGAAATGCACTCGATCTGTCCATCCTCAACCATTATTCTAGTAAGGCAGCGCTTTCAGGCTAGTATGCTCTTTCGGTACATTCTTACTAGACAGGTTTTCATACCTTAGATGACCTGAACTTAGACAGAAATAGAAAAGAAGCCTAGGTCTGACAATGACCTTGACCTCGATCTCACTACCACCCATATACCGAGAAGCTGGTCTTTCTGAGCCTGCACTTAGAGATGAATTGGAAGAAGAGAACTAGACAGAAGACAGAACTCACCGATCGATGAAGGAAGTCACTGAAGGAAATGACCGGAGACCGAACCCGAACTCACTCAGTTTATTCTTTACACAATGACCCTTCCTTGATGAGGATGAGATGATGGCACTCCTTAACTCACAGAAGACGTAACGAACCTGAGGGCAACTACTACGATGTTCTATCTATTTTCAACTAGACATAGCTAAACTTCGATTCCTTGGCCACTTAGATAGAAAGTGTCTTTTTATTTACAACCATGATTGGAGATCGGGTAAGTGATCCCACCAAGTTCCGTCAACAGGTTGGAAGCCTTATATACTGGACCATGACTAGGCCAGACATTGCATATGCCGTGAGACTGGTAAGTCAGTTTATGCATGATCCAAGGGAACCACATTCACTTCCGATGCAAGCCCATCCCACCTGCCTGGTATAGGAAGTGAAAGTTTTCTTTTCTTGTTGTTCTTAATAAAATACATTATGCTGAACTGACTCCAGCCGCGACAAAGAAAGAGGGCACCTTCTAGAGCGGTCCTCTCCTCCAGTAACGAGATCTCATGTCCCGTAGGAGGAGAAGGTACCTTGCTCATTGTACTGTCCTAGTTAGGACTACTTAGGATGGCATTGGTTTGTGAGAGTGGGTTAGTCTTGCTTGGGATGAAGGCTATAGAAGAGATATGTGCTCCCGGTCCGATCACATCTGGGTTAACCTGAAGTAACTGAGAGACTGACACCTTCCAACAACCCATGCCAGGACTTAGGCCAAGCAATGCGCTCCTTGTACGAATTGCGGATCCCGGTAGGACGTTTGTTCTCGGTTTGACTAGCATCAAAAGGAAACGAGGAACTCCTTCGGACCCTTGCCTTTCGAACATCCCCTCGTAGCGCCACCTCACTAACAAAGCAGTGAGCACCAAGAATCCTATTGAAGGAACGAGGTCCCACACCCTTCAAGATCTCAAATGATCGACGGTTGCTTTCATGCTGTCAAATGTTTCATACCTTAGAAACCTTGGAAGTCATCACCCGCATCTCTTTTTAGTACGCCCGGTGTTAGAGAGAAGGGGGAAAGAGAATCTCACTAGGTCTTCGTACATCGTGCTCTTTGATTTGAGGAAAGCTCATTAGGAAGGGTAAGGTCCTGGATCAATACGGTAGTAATAGGCTGAGCTTGTGCTATTCTATTGGCTGTACCGTGGTGGGTGTTGGAAGTGACTAGCTGGGAAGGTAGATAGCTAAGCACCTAATAGATAGGTAAGCACCTGACCCTTTCAAAGAAAGCCTTGTAGTGGTGGTGGTGCTTCCTTCAGATCAATGGCAGAAACCTAGCCTAAATAGGTTAGTCTTAGGAACCCTTCTAAGGAAGTAGTAGGCGTTTCGTCGCAAAGAGGACTTCGTAGCTAACTGATCGAACAACGTTGACCCCGAACCGACTCCGGATCCCTTCATCTTTCTCTCTGTTCTTGTTCTCTACGATCGAACTTTCGACTATCGTCTCTCTTTTGCGGATCAATATGACGGATGACATGATCGTGCTTTTTTTATTCAAGTGGGTCCTTTTCCAAGAGCAGAATGAGAGCATCGGAAATCATTTGTTCTAAGATCACTAAGGGAATTGGGTCTGTATCGAACTCAATAGGAGCTTTCTCAAGTATTTCGAACTTATCACCCTACATGTCCGATCGTTCACAAGCCTTCTAGATCGATACGATATTGTGATTGATCCGGTGAAATCCCCTCACGCGTAGGCCACCAACAACCATCATGCACAGATCGATCCTTCCATCATGTGCGAAAAGCGAAGGTAAAGGAAGGCAATTGACCAAATGAAAGCAGCACCAACTCTCCCTTGCCAGCTTGGAATGTGAAACTACTATACTATATATATAATATATGGAATGAAGATAAGATTCATCCACTACCTACCCGTTCTCGGCGAAGGGAGATCGAGACCGCTCGAAAGCTACGGCATGGACATGATTCCATGAGGTTCGGTTCATCCATCCATTGAATCGGTTAAAGCAAAACCCGTGTCGGAAGATTGAACCTATCTCCGCTTTAACAAGTGGAAGGGTTCGAACCTGTAATGAGAGCCAGCAAGCAGTAGGGGCTTGTTGCTTACTCTGCTTACTCTACCCCTCTTTCAGTGGGCACTACATCGGGGGTCTTCAAAGCCCCCTCGACCCTTTCTCAGGGGGCCGTTTGAACGACGCTAATGCGTTGAGTTCCCATTCCTTACTACCTAGAGTAAGCTAATGCCTTCACTCCATTTCTTGGAACAAATCCAACGGGGCATCACAAACGAACAATGGCTGATATCGATCAATTGGGAATGAAAGAACATCGCTTCTAAGAACTAATGGCAACGTACACTTACTTATACAGAACAGAATTTGTAAGAGACCTTTTCCCAAATGCTGACAGCTGCGATGCATGCGTGCGTGAGTGGCCTCAGGCCCCGGGTGATAATATATAACAGGCCTACGCCCAGCAACGGATAAACCTGTATAGGTCGTAGGAGTAGCAAGATTTGAAAGCTAGATGTTGATCTCATTGACCGAGCATTCGAAGAATCTCCAACCTAACACCAGCAGCGGTAGATCAAGGGGTGTAGTTTCTCAGTCGATTGCCCTCAAATAAGACGGCTTCATGATGGAACAGGATGAATCTCAGGCCGCTTTCCAACTACTGAAATTGGATCAACCGCAACCACTGCTACCTTCGCTGCTTTCACTAGTTATGGTTCTTCAAAAGTAGTGGGATTGGACTTAGTGCTTATCCCGCACCGGGAATTCTCCCTGTTGTTGCTTTTAGAGAGTGCGGGGGCCTTTGTCTCTAACTGAAGTGTGGTGCCGTAGCTTCTTAAGCTGCAGCCCATACCATCCTAGCTTCCCATACCTTTTCAACCGCTAATATGACTAGTGCCCACACAGCCTATGTCTTTGCTTCTTATGCCTTTGTTGCCCCTATCCCACCCGCTTATAGCTTAGATTCTGCTGACTCAGATGCTGGTGGTCTAACTTGAATGGAATCTGCTCGATCTCGATCTGAGAATGGAACTACAGACCCAACTAAGAAAATAAAGCCATTTAAGTAATTGGATTCCATCTCTTCCGAAAAGAGGTTCTGTTGGGATACTTATTGGAACTGAAAGAGAGACTTAAGTTGCTGCTTTTGGAACTACACGTAGGCTATATGATGCTATCGCTGGATCTACTCGTAGGTCCGATACCCGCCGGAAGGAGCTCTGAAAAGAAGCCCCTTAAAGACTAAGGCGCTTACGAAGCCAGAGCATAATCTTAACGTCGCTAAGGATACTGGACTTAAGTCCTGTCTATCCTTACGATGATTGTTAATAATAAAACGCTTGGGAGACAAGGGATTTCTCCTTGGGCTTGTGCACTCTGAATGATTTTCTGGGACTCTCGAGCTACAAGGGGATCAGCGATAACGATATCCTCACCCAGAATAGCCTAGTCCTTGAAACCTCTCCCTGGCATACGCGGCGAACCACACCAAGACATGATGTGTCAAGGTGCCACGATGAGTAGTAGCCGAGGGGCTGACCTTTAGTAAAACGGTAGAGCCGTTCTGCTAGAGCACCGGTCAGGACTACGCCATGGACATTATAAAAGACCATGATTGAGCCCCCAGTAAGCTAGCTAATAAAGAACCAGAGGTCAGTTGCCGACTTAAGGTCAAAAGATAAGAATTCTCTTCCCTGCAAGGAAAGGAGATGCGATTAATTAGGTTCTTTGTTGTTTGCCCGGGATAGAAAAGAATGTATTAGATATAGCACTAGGATCGATTGGGCTTAGACTCGCGACACTCATCCTGCCGGAATCTAGATACTCCACGCCTTGACATACTCCCGCACACTACCATTTTGTTTCAATTTTATCAAGGCTTCACGCTGGGCTCCTTCAATTCTTTCTTGAGTTTATCCCATGTATCAATCTTCGGTCGACCAGCCGAAGCATCATCATCAACACGTGAACGCCACCACAACTTAGCATCTCCCGTGAGGAACATACTAGTCAGCGTTACTTGCTGTTCGACAGGGGTTCGCACCGCTTTAAAGTACTCTTCCATATCCCATAGGAAGTTCTCAAGTTCCTTTGCATCTCTCGCTCCCCAGGAACTTTGGCTTTCATGCCACCAACCGGATCAGTGCTACTCACAGCCTTCTTCAGGATGCACACTTCGTCATGGACCTTTGCTAGTTTGTCCAAGACATCGGACAGAGTTCTACCCATGTCCTTCATCGCCGTCTTGCCATCAACTATGGACGACTCCATTTGATCCAGCCTATTTAGCAATGGGATGGGTCCAGTTCGGATTCCCTCCTCATCTTCCCCCGTCGTAAGCTTTTTGAGCAATGCCTTCAGATCTACCAAATCATTCTCAACATCGTCCAAACGGCATGATTCCTACGAGCCTTCCTCTCTGATACCAATTGTCACAGGGCTCAAAATTTCGCTTGATAAGAATTGCTGTGACAATTCCTTTCTTAAAAACCTCCCATGTAATGAACTTTAGCCTCCACGCCAAAGCATCATACTCTACACGAGACTGCCCCCAAAGTTCTGTATCATCTAACAAGCATGATGGTTAGTGTAACTCCTCTACTTCGTCCACACGAGTAGCAATGTTCGTAGACATTCCTTCTGCTATTCCGGTCGTTCCGGCTCTGGTACCAACTGTCACGGGGTTGAATTTTCGCCCACGAAACGCCTGCAAAACGCCTACGTTTCAGCCCCATGATGCCACTAAGGCTCCTCTTTAGCTCAGGCAGATTTTCCTGATCGCATTGCCTAGCAGATTGCCTACAACGAACACCATACACATGTTTTTGGCCTCCATGACCATTCTCTCATTACGTATAAGAGGGATACAAAACTACACAGCCTTATTAATCTGAATATTCACGGCAATTACATACAACTTTCTACCACCGCACACGCCCAGTTCGCATGCCCATAGAAGACCGCAACAACTCTGGAATTCAAACATCGATGTCAAATAACATGTGAAATTCCCCACGTTCCATAAGCCTCCTGCAAGTAAGCTTCCTCCAAATGATTCATGTTGAACCTAACGCCTGAGTTGATCTTGTTCTTGTTGTTGCTGTTGTTAGAAAAGGCGTGCGCCAGAGCTTCTGGCTGCCCTCGGCGAAAGGCCGTTCCTTCTTTCTTATGGATCCTAGCCTAACGGAGGCATTCCTGAGTTGGCCAATCCAAGGCGCGCTTTACCATGGAGGTCTACTCGCTTCAACGGCTGCTGGAAGAGAGTCCCTGTGCGCGAAGGGTACGAAGCTATCTAAGAAAAAAAAGTGAAGGCATTCAGCATCAGAGGCCGCACATGCTGAAGCCTATGTGAAATTGAAAGGCTAAGAGAGGTCGGCTAGGACTCAGTTAGATCGGCCGGGGACTAAGATTCCTTACCTTCGCATGGAGGATCGTGAGTTGATTGGCTCTTTCCGGCCGTGGAATATTGAATAAAAAATAGTAATCCACTTTGTTCTCGAAGTATGAGCCGCTCCATCTGTGCCCCCAGAAGCACTTCCACTTGTGGGAGATATTCCTTCTTGGAACGGGGAGGTGTGAGTACGTAATTGACTTTCAGAGGCTAGCCCGGAATCCCACTTATAGGCGAACCCCGTTTTTTGAAACGCGGAGGCCCGTGAGGGTGGTCAAACCAATGTTCCCGCCCCCTTAAGTCGTGCTCTTTAAATCCTTCTCAAGCTTAGAGCCTTCCAATCTTACTCGATAATATCCGTGCTTGTCCTACCTGGATCCCGGAAAAAGGTGCTAAACACAGCGAAGTAAGGCCATCGCTTCTACCTTTGCCCTCTCCTTCCGAATTCTCCGATTGGATGGTCTAAACAAGAGGAAATTCACAACTTCGACCTTCAATTAGGATCGTTCTTGCCGCTCAGTCGTAGGAGTTAATAAGGCTGGTTATAAGTTTCACGCTGATTTCGAGTCCAACGACAAACGGACCGTGCTCCTAGGGACTATCTCTTAATAGCCGCATTAGAGGCGGGAATCAATCTAGAGGAAACTAAGTGATTTCTTAGCTAGGTGTGTAATGAGAATGAGTAGCACAGCTAAGGCGATGAAAAAAGCTAGCTACAGAATTAATTGAACAGGCGGATACAAAAGGAATTCAAAGACAGGGGAAGGTACGGCCGTACATTCACCATGGGACGCAAGACGACTCCTCTCTCATAGATAGTTATATGGGGCGACCAGTCCCTAAAAACGAAGTAGACTTCTTCGAAGAAGCGCCCGAGCGGGCTAAACGCTTAATCCTCTATTTGGAATCATTCTCGCCTTCCTCGTCTAGAGCCTCCAGCGGACCGTCCTTTTATGGGTACTAACAGCATCTCTCGGAGAGAAAACGCTAGGCGTACTCAGAAGAACCACAAAGAATTGGCCTCATTACGGATTGAGAAACATAGATTTTGATTTATCAGACTCGTTAGTCGACTTTGCCTTTAAGCATAGTTCCCCGACCGCCTCGTCTATGCACACTTTTCCACTCGATTCCGGGTCGGCCAGATGCGTGCTTGGCAGATGTTGATTCCACGTCTTCTAGGGCAATTAAGGAGAGTGACTTCGCGAAGGCTGAAGTACACGCCAAGGGCACAGAGCCCTAAACCTTATTGTAAGCATCGTCATAGTTCCTAGCGTTTGAATGGTATCGCTGTTTGGACTTCTAGTTATGGCCAGACACCGCGGGATGGCGCATACCCTGGCAAGCACTAATAAACTGAATCCGAGGTAGTCCCTGGCAAGCACTCACGAACTTCTTTCTCTCTTTCTTCTTTCTTTAGCTTCTTTCTTCTTTGTAACAGATTTTCCAATATTAGTACCACGTGGTGAATCCGTACTATTCTATTTGAATTCAATCTTTCTTCTCTGATCCATAGAGGGAAGAAGAAGTTGGTGCCTCGGGTCCTCAATAGAGATTAGGGGTCAGCGCATGTCACCCTTATTCATTTCATATGCCTTTAGCAGTAGTTTGCTAGGCCTCCTCTACCATGATAACGGGGTCGGACTACGGATCGTCAAGCCCCTTTCATACGTAAGCTAAACCTACGCTTGCTGTCATGCGATGATTATAGATAGAATGAGCACCCCTGTGTAGATAAATCATGGCTAGGACTCCCCTCCGATCGCTCTCTTTAGCCCTGCTAAATGCCTAAGGGAGAGAGGAAGAATCTATGCTATTGATTTATATGCTCCAACTCTTCTTAATAAGCAATTTGTCCCATTCCTCGAAAGAGGTGGCACTTCTTATTCACTAAACTAAAGGGAGTCCCCTTACTGTACTTAGAGAGAGCTCAAATCTTTGCGGGATTCAATAGAATCACTCCTGTCATCGGTACAAAAGAACTGAATACATTGCGGGTCGAAGCGGACAGCATAGAATCGTCTGCTTACATCAAATCGTCTCTTTGTTTGATTTAGTGAATGAGTGCAGCCCACGAGAACCATACATAGAGATTCACTCAGAAAAGAGATCAGAAAAGCTAGCTACTAAATAGAACTCCGACTCAAGAACTAGAGGAAACTAATCCATCCAATCTACATTACATAGACCACCAGCACAGAGCTATTTTGACCCTTTCAAACAAACCTGTAGATTGAGCTAAAAAATGACATGCCCAATCAATGCCGAATCCAACCTTCTAACTCTTAAATGACTCGGAGACCAGAAAGAGGAAACTTGATCGAGTCATAAACATGGTTAGGTACTTCTCTGGTTGGTTTATTCCTTGCAGAACAGGCACCTGACGCTTTCTTCCTAGTTCACCGATCGGAAAGACCCGCTGCGCTTGTTCGACATCCGATGAGTGGAGAGAGGTTGAGACTGGCGAGCACCAAGAAAGCTTTAAATAAGCGCTTGAGCCTATCTATAAGGTAACAGCGAAGGATGGTGGTAAGTGTGAGAGGTGGGAGTGGGGTGTCATGGAAAAGTAGTGTTCCTTTTCAAATAACAAGCAAGGACTGAAGGCTAATTGCTTTCCTCCCGAGCGGTGATAAAGTAATGACTAGGCTTCGGGGCTTTCTTTATCTTATGGAACGGAGCGGGAGAAGCGAGAAAGGCTTAAGTGTGCCCTGAGGAGTTGGGATTCGTGCAATCAATCATAAGTGTGCCCTTCAGGTTCATGCGGTTATACCCTAGAGGGTGATAGCTGCATAGGTGTGCCAAAGGACGGAAGGATAATAGCTCTCTTCCTGAGCCGTCTTCGTGTGAAAGAAAGTTTCATGGTGTTTTTTAGGATCCTTCTGCCCGACCTATCGATCAATAGGCCGAGTGCACCTTAAGAGCGCATAACCGTATCTTATCTTATTTAACTAGTGAAAACCTATAGAAAAGAAAAAGAAAGTTCCCGTTTCAACCGAGTCCGCCGGTCCTAATCGAGCGGAGTAGATTAAAAAAAGGAAGAAATATGATGGTCAGGACTATAGTCAGGGGCGTACCGATGCTTGAGTTAACCGATGAGCCCGTTGCTGACTAACTAAGCAGAGATAGGTGGTTAAAGAATAGTCTAATGACTAGGAGGAGGCTTTCTCTTCCTTCCAACCTCCATGGGGAAGTAGGCGATTCTCTCTCTCTCTCTCCTCCACCGGGGAGATACCGGAGAGCAAGAGGAATCATACTCTAGCCCGAACGCTTTCTTTCAGGAGGTTTCAACATTTCCTCATTTATCTTTCACCTGTTGTCTAACTTTTCTTTATGGTATCATGGATTTCTTTTGGGACTTTCGACACGTCAATTCTAAACTGGTGTGTTTTTGTCTGCCTGAATAGATCACTATGCTCCTTCTTGTTGGAGACATGTAAGCGTACCGAGAAAGCTAGAGTCAAGGAACGGCATTGCTTAGCGGATCGAGGAAAGCGATTTAGCTTCCGATGACAGAGAGATGAGGCTGACTGCCATCAAATGTATTACTCTATAAGGCCCGCGAGAGAAAGGTACTTTCGAAGCGCAGCGACGTTAGGAGCGGTGGTCCGCAGACAGCCGTGACTTGAGTCTAGCTCGAGGGTAGCGCACATGGATACAACAAGAAGGAGCTTACTGTAGTTCTCTATTCACATTTGGGAGTTTGGAGCCATCTTTCACGCTTATGATTTTGGCATTGTTTTTGCTTCCGTTTGCTGGTCTAAATGAGTTGGAATTCCGACTAGATTCGCTGCCCACGACCACCTCCGATTAGACTATTGACCTCAGACAGCTTAAAACTAGAATAAGTAAAAGCCAGAAACCTTTTTAAAAATGTGACTCCTCGTGGAACGCAATCACGTGGTGGTAGAGTGAAACAGTAGAGTGGATTGGGGATGCGCCTGGGGAGCGGAAGCAAACCAGAGAGAGCAGTGGAACGGAATAACGGTAGAATGGGTTGGAGCAGCCAGAGAACGTATTGGATTGGGATTGAATTGTCCCGTAAACTTTGCTTTCAGCTGGCTACCCTAACCTGTTTGGCCTGACAATTGCATTAGATGAATCGGAATCAAGTGAGAGGTAGATTCTCCTTCTGAATCGGCCCATTAAAGCGAGCTGGTCATTCTCCTATTTGTCAATGTTCATGTGCCACATCCTCCTATGCATCCCAGGAACCAGTTTCACTCCTATACTACAGGTCTTTGACCTACCGATCGGTCCCCTTTCTGGCCTTCCCAAACGCTACTGATCTAACCGCGTAGGTAGTCTGTAAAGAACGAGAAGGTGGTGTGGGTGGGTAACAAATCGTACCAAAGAGGCCGTCGTAGTAAGACCAAAAGCAGACAAGAACTAAACTAGGGTGGCCGGGTGTGAAGAGAAAGAGAGTATACAACAGGGTAGCCAACCCATAGGAATCGCTGCGATGCTAGCTTTGACACAAGGTAACGGGAAACTCCAACTCAAGGATTTCGAAAAGACGAAAAGGATTTATTTGATACTATGCTGTAACGCACGTTTATCATGGACGGTTGGCGGTTGTCGAAGGCCCCACATTCAACCAATTAAACGTCATCAGATTTTCTAGTTGACATTTTCTATTACAAGACAAGTTAGGTAGTGTTCGGGAACTTCATAGTCTTTGCTCGGGATGGGGATCCGAGGGTTTCTAGCCCGTAGAATGGAAATGAAATGGAGGCAAGCAAGTCCTCCTTATTGATCTCAAGACGAATTCAATATAGTAAGGTCCCAATCCTGATGTCTCCTTAATCACGTCGGGTCGAGATGAGTACGATCAGAAGTAAATAAGATAGAAGTCAGCGCGCGGCAAGGCAAGCTTCGTGCGGCGATCTTGGCTACGAATGTTGGTTCCATCTGTTTCGGCCCGATAACGGCGTCTTGGATTGGATGTAGTTTTGGTTCCCGCTCCTTTGGCTTTCGGCCTGCCGGAACAATATTCCTTACCTTTCCCCAAACTTGCCACACCAGGGCTTGGATCGCGATGCTCCAGTGGATGGTTTCCATCTCAGGGCCCTCGTGATGATGGACAGGACAATTTGCTATTGGCTATTGGGCGTATTGGTGTCTTGCTAGTGCTGACTGAATTGGCTATTCCGGTGAACCCTCATCCGAACCTAGGCTGACTGATCATACCATGAATGGTGAATCTGACCTGACTCCGTCTTTTCAAATAGTTCCTCCCCTTTTTTGTTATATTATAGGTAGGCAGATGTAGTTTACTGTCTCTGGCAGTGCCCTAATCGGATCCAGTGGGTCTTCAATGGTAGCTAGACTTCGACCATGGATCATAGCTCTGTAGTTCTCGTTCTTTCAAATCTTTGCTCTATCGCCCTTCCTGTTTGTTTTTTTGGCGAGTCTGGTGGAATTGCTAATGTGCTTGATATTAGGATGAAGCAAGTGAAGCAACTACCAATATTACAGGCACGAGTTGCGCGCTAGTTCTTCCGAACAGACAGAATTTGGATAGTTCGCCTAAAACATATACTATTGTAACGAATTGATCCATTTTCGCGGGAGATGACGTTCATTTATTTGAATAAGAGACTAGGCAAATATAGCATTAATAGCTGCTAAGTTTAGGATTATGCAAGCTTCAAGAAGGCTTGTAAGCGCGGTAAGGTATTCCTTCTCCACCCTATCGAAGAATAGAATCATAAAAGCGAGGCGTGTTATATTATAGTCAGATGTAGCCTCTTTCTCAACCTCTCCTCTAGCTGCAGCATCTGGGCCCGGGCCAGTAGCACCGTTCTCCTCCTCAGGTCAGGAACTGCATACGAGTCAAGCTTGCCAAGAACGGAAGCTATTGTGGAGGTCACTGCTTGTTCATCTCCACGTTCTAAGGCCTCCTCAATAGCCGCATTAATTTCCTCAGCAGCTTTCGCCTCAGCAGCAGCTCTTGCATTTGCCTCAGCTTTCTTTTCGGCTTCTTCTTCTTCCTTTTGTGCGAGTAGCTAATCTCAGTCGGGGGTGTTCGGGCGGGAATCTTTCCTTACTTCTTATCCTAGTGAGTTAAGCGCGTAAACAGCCTTTCCTAAACCTAAAGGTCAGCTAGGAATAGAAAAGCACTTATCAAACTGCCGTACTGGATTGACCAGCGTGTGCCTACTGGAACGGAATGGGATGAATGCTTGCTGTCAGCTGTTAAGGGAGAAAGGCAAGGGGCGTAGCGGTGACGCATGGATGAAAGGTTGCAAGTAAGGTTTTCATTTGGCGCCTCTTCCTCCTTATATTAGCCACCCGGGAGTGTTGCTTCCTGATCGATTCTAACATTCCCTTATCTAAGCGGGTAGGCTCCGCCCTGCATCGCGGTGGAAAGCGAACGACGGGTGGTTAACTCCGACCCCCCGGTGGTATAAGGAGAGAGGTTCTAACTATGCAACTAAATCCCTCTGGTGCACGCAACTGATGGCAGTGTTCCCCATCTCTCCCAAGCTCGACTAAGAGTGGAAGCCACTTCCTTTCTGGAACGCCGGAAGGAAGCATACTACTATTATAAAGCGTCAGTGTTAGTCAATGCTTCTCGGTAATGAATGAAATAGGCAAAATTCCTCTAGCGGAATCCCACACACCCCTGGTCCCAGGACCTAATAGATCCCGGTTTCAGTCTGGAGAACCAGCTGAAAGCCTTCCTTCGGAGCGAGCTAGGGTTTAAGCTCTTGCTGCATAGCGATTTCTAGAGCTATCAGTAACCGGGGTCTTTGCCTTTGCTAAGGACTTCAATTGGTTCGTTGACTGGATCTGACTGCATTCTATAATAAAGTGGAGCATAAAAGATGCTCAGGGCTCAGGCGCCTCGAGATCAGGTGCAGCGTCTATCTAATATAAACCTTGTATTGCTTGTGACTCTTCTCGTTGCATTGCTGTTCCATTCGAAAGTCCTTCCCAAAAGACTCCCACCCATGGGGACCGGCCAACCAGAATCTGGATTTCTTGATTTACGCTCATTCAATGCCATTTATGGTAAGAAGCGAATAAGAACCATCCCACCCTCCCTTTCAAACCATCTAATCCATGCCAAGCCTTGCACCTCCCTTCGGATCCCCACCGACCGATAAGAAGCTCCCCTCTGATACCGACGGGCATTCCCGATTCATAGAGAAGGGCGGTCTCACTTATATCAACCCATTCCTGTCCGAGGTACAGATGAAGAAGCGTCTACCCGCCTCACCTTCTGGGCTCCAATCAAAATGGAGTGGGGATGCGTCTCTGTTCTCGTATCTAGGTCGTGAAACAATGATAGGATTTTTTTCATTTTTCAAGCGCTCGCCCCTGCTTCTCGTCTTGAATAGAGTCAGGCCTTTCTCTTCTCCTAGTGAGCTACTTTGTTCCACTCAATAAGGGTAATACCTTCCCAGCGCTGCATAAGGGAGTAATAAAAACCTTAGCTCGAGATGGGTCTAAGGGCATCCCTCTCTTAGTAGGAGGACATCTTAGTCTACAACTGATTGTTTCAGAGACTCGGTTGTGTAATAGAATAGGTTGGACCCCTCCTGATCCAAGCCAAGATGAGCTAGCCAGTCTTGAATTTGTTCCTAAAGAGAGGATAGTGCCCCCTTTCTCCCTATCGGTCTTTGCGGGCTTTCCTTTCTTCCTAAAGAGAGTCCATAGCCCCTTTCTTTCCTGGGTGGGACTAATCGGTATACCTTCCCTGTGCTTTCAGCTTCCTAAGTGAGTTCGTTTTTTCAAGTCAATAAGAGGTCTCTCGAGCCTTCTTCTCACATAGACTGAAGCAGACCTGCTATTCTATTATATATACCCTGAGGCTAACTCCCAAAGTAGCGGTTTACCGGTGTTTTTCATTTCAATGAGGCGGTATGACTTTACTAAAAACAAACTAGCCAGATGGATATACTTCTTTCATTTGATAGGCGATCATGGCCTTCTCATCTATTTCAGGGTGGCGAAGAAAGCCCTTTTCGTCAAGTATAGATACCCGACGTCACTCTCCTTAGCAGCTTTAACTACCCTAACCATTGCCGTACTCGCTACCCTTTCCCTGGCCTGAGGCTCACTCCAAGGTGTAACTCCCTGCCTTAGACCTAACATCCCTAGCAGCCCTACCTTCTTTCCTAGCTTCTTTACCGTAGGGTAACTCCTTGGTCTCAGTCCTAAGCTCTAACTGCGCAGCTAATATACTCATAGGAAGCACATAGCTCTATGACCTAGGAGAAACCTCGCGAGTTAGGTAAGCGATTTTCTATTTACACATTGCCTTAGATGCGGTAACAACAATAAGAGCCTGTCATTCGTTCACCGAGCACGGCTCACTTCATTTCTCATGGCAGACGCCCTAGCTCAGGGTTTCACTCCGCTTAAGTAACTACTTGACTGAGACCTGACTTAGCAGACGGGAACTAGCCTTGACTTAGGTTTAAGGTGTAACCACATAGCTCGAACTCCTCGGTTAGCTCTTTTGGTTCTGGGATGTGTGGTGAGTCTGTCCGGCTCTCATCTATGGGATGCGACCGGTGCGTAGTGAGTGATGCGATGTATGGGGCGGTGTGATCCCTGCCCGCGCTTAAGGAGCCATGCCTGTGTCTTCCGAGCTATGTGCTTATGCCCTAACCCCGGGGTTCGTCCGCCGAAAAGCTACAGGGCTCCTAGCTCGCTAAGCATTCTGGACCTCAGGCTTTCGCTTCCCGCCACTAAGAATAAGCTAACTGGGACTAGGTTATGAACCAATATATCAATCTATTCATAGCCTACAGGCGGTTCGTATTAGGGCCTTAGTTATTGCTGTTGACCGTCTAACCGGTGAGTAGCGAGTGCCTATGGAGTCTATGCCACTTCGGAATAGGGCGCCTAATACCCGCTACTAAAAGGATTGAAAGTCGCACAATCGGCTATAAGACGGAACTAGTAGCTCTTGCCTTTCAAGAAGTTCAATCGCTCTCCTCACCTATCTTTGAGTCGTAAATAGACGCTTATCCTTGGCCTACCTTTCCTTTCCTGTCTTCACGGGTAGCTGCAGAGCAAGGAAGACATTTCTCTCATGCTTGAGCACCGGATACAGTCCTAGCAGCTACAGTTTCTTTCCTGGCTTTCTGCCCTCCCAAATAAAAGGAAAGGTGCAACCCCGAATGAAAGATCAGCTCAATTGTTTGCTTCGTTCGCTGAGTCGTGTTCTCGGGATACGGTTATACTAGTCCGTTCACTCCTGATACCCCTAATCTGATTGCATGGCTGAGGTCACAAAGAGTACAGCGAGTAGGTGAAGGACCTACTCTATAAGGATTGAAAGTCGCACAATCGGCTATAAGACGGAACTAGTAGCTCTTGCCTTTCAAGCTTACCTAGCAACCTGAACTGGCATTCAACCTTTCAGCTCCACCTTCCTATCAAAGACGATAGCTGGGGTAAAGCCAACTGCATCTCTCGATTTAGATCATTTAGCTTCGGTAAGCATTCCTTAGAGCTTACTTATTAGACGTAGGCGGTTCACGAACCTAATCTCTATTCTCAAATCAAACGTAGGTCAAGAAAGAGGAGCGTACTACCCGAAAGAGATCACAGGTCTTGGTATGAAGAAAGCGTTGTATAGGACTTGTCTGTAGGAGGTATAGAGTAGGCCGTTAGGCCATACGGCAAGCAGTAAGTACTGTTCTCTTTCTTCGGAAGAAAGGTAGGCCCAGTAGTACGAGATCTTTGATTTGAAACAGAAGCTTGAGCCCCGGATCAACGGAATCTCTAGTCTAGTCCACGGAATGAAATGAATATGATCTTTCAGGGCCATGAAAGACATTCTTTCTCCTATGACCTCCCTTAAAGGTGAATTCACTACATACGGCACTCCCTTGTTGACTAAGCAGGTTCGTGCATCTTTGCTTACGTCTATCGTAGTGAACAGTATCAGCTCGAAGGCTTGTTCTGGCCGGCTGTGAACAAGTCAAAGAAAGCCTATAGCTGGAAACAAGCTAGGGATGAGCGAACAAACAAGGGAACAAGCAACGGATGCCAAGGAACAGAAGGTTTAGGCGAAGGCAGCCATCTCAGGCATACCATCAATCCTACCATCGACAGAGTAAGGAAAGGACAGGCAGAAGAAGAAGAGAAGATAGAGGGGGTCAGCAAACGCTCGGTTTACTGGGCTACGAATGGGTGAGCTCGACTAGCAGACAAGGATGCAAAAGGCTACGAGATAATTGTTTCACTTCACTCGGAAGAAGCTTGAAAAGAAGACAACGCGCGAAAGCTCCAGTTCGTGTTAATAGCGTTAGCCTTTATATATATAGGGCGTTTTCTTGCTTAGTCGATAGGCCCGAGCGTAACGGAGATAATAGTATGCAGAACGAGGAGGTAGATGTATTCCTGTTCCTGCGTTGTGCCTGAAGTCTTTAAGATTTTCTTGATGCCTAGTAAGAGCTGAGGGGTAGTGGATGACCTGGTCGAGAGAGATAGATGGGTGTAAAAGATTGAGTGGGATCTGTGAGGTTGGTTATAGTAAGGCCTGGCCTGAAGTGCGCGGCTTACGAAAAGGTAAGCGGTTCGGTTGGTTTACTTTGCCCCAATTTGATCTTTTTCTGAATCTGAATCTAATCCCATTTTGATTTTCCGCGGGATCTCTGTTTCCCAGCCACTAAGGTTCCGTTCGGTCCTCTTCCCCATGGTTATGGTATATGAACGTGAGAGCAGAGCAGGAAGTTCTAGCATAAAGAATCCTTCTATTCCAATAGGCCGAGTGAACTGCATGTGTCCTGCTAGAGGAAAAGGATAAGGGAAGTCCGCGGGAGCGGCTGTCGGTATTGGAAACGTCCCTAGTTCCTCGATCCATTCCGTGGCTAGAAATCCATCATTGGCAAAACAAGAAGCGGGCTACTCCCCTAAAATGCCCCGCCCGTAGGTTCGTTTGTCGTTGGGGCTTCTTCTTTGCTCGTTCCTAGGTTAGCAGTAACGTGGCCAGTAAGTCAGCGGGCAGGAGGGCTTTGCAATTATGCGGGCAACACCCTCTCCTCTGGCGAACCTGCGATCGTAGTCTCTCCCAAACCCTAAAACAATCGCAGGAGGATCAACGAAAGCAGAGTAACCAGAACGCTCGTGTTCAATATGATTATGGCAACAACGGAGGAATCCTGGCTTCAATCAGAGGCTTTTCTACCCCCCCTTTGCCAATATCTATGAGCGAACTTCTGCCTCAAATCAAGCGTCATATTTCCTCAAGAAAAGTGTCCTCTTTTTTTCATGCAATAAACCCAGGTGAAAAAATATTAATAAATGTAACTTTCACAAGCAGCATGGTCACACCACTGATACCCGCTTCACCCTTCGAGCAGCTATTCAACGACTCATCGACTCAGACGAGATCCATTTTCCAGCCATTGAGAATCTTCAGACTTATCAAGGAACCAACGCAAACATGGGAATTCTATAAAAATCCCCCCCTTAAAGATCACGCATCGACGTCAAAAGAGGAAGCGGTAAACACCATAGAAGTTGAAACCTCATCGCCCCCAACTCGAAGGCATCGGTCGGGAAAGGAGGAGGTTATGAAAAAGTTCTTTGAATCAGTGCTCGCGACCCCTACTCTAATCGGGAATACCATGCTTTGACGAAGCCTCCTATCAAGATTCCCAAGGTTGATAAGGCAAAGACGTAAAGCAGTAGGAGCATATGCCATTCGACCTGACCCGAGATCTTTGATTGGAAACATCGGCATGAGCCGACTCGCTATCCTCTGACCGATATTCCAGACGGGAGTAGACTCGTGAGCGGGTGGAACTAATTAACAAAGAGTGGTGCGCACTCCGACCGGATATCGAGCTATATATCTGAGGGTATCGAGAGTAGTGAAATGCTTCGTAAGTTAAGTAGTCTCCCTGATGCAGCTAATATTCTTTCTAGTGGTAAGTCGCTTTTTGTAGCTAGGTTTCGATCATGGATTGCAAAAGGCAACCCTTTCATTGTTATATAATTGTCAGCCGAAGACTCTTATTTGTGTCTGTCGCCGGTTTTGTTTGATAGGGGAAGTCGCTTTTCCGCAGAAGGAAGTGCAGTCGGGTGTGCCGATGCCGATATAGGCTTCTCTTGAATCTACCTCCAGTCAGTTTACGAAGAAGGGGAGAAAGCGCTTTAGAAAGGGTATCGTATATAAGCGGCTGCATTTAGGAGTTCTCTTTCCGTGGCTTGACGATTGAGTCGACTTATGAAAGCTTGACTTAATACCTGCTCTTCTCTGTACGGAGACTGGCATTCCTCGATAGACGAATTAGCTCCTAGCTCGTCGTAGGCCAAGTCCGTGGAATGGCTGTCAATCCTTTCCATCAATCGATATTGATACCCAGGCATGAGCATAAGTAGGTTACCCGGTTCCAGTTCGTGATCCATATACAGCCACAGTAGTTTCTGACCCAGTAGAACCAGACGCATAGCCAGATCCATGTCCAGATTCTCGTGAGCGTGATCGGGATGTAGTAGTTTATCCAGCTTATCCAGTAGTTCCAGTTGCATATAAAAATATGAGTAAGCGTATCCAGTAGCAGCAAATTTAGGTTCAGACCCTTTCTGTTTTTTATTAAGCCGTTGAAGAAGCAGTCGATCCATAAGTTTATCTAGCAGCAGCATTTGAACCAATAGCATAAGCAGAGGAAGTCACCCCACTTGCAGCAGTTGGTTCAACGGTTGATTTAGTAGTCCTAAAGGTAGCAAAGCCCGCTCGCTAGAGATTGAGACTAAAGGTGGCAGGAGCAGGACCAGCGGATCTATACCAGCAGCCACCAGCTACTACCCTTCCCAGCCATCTAAACCATAAATTAAGCCGGGGATACAGGATTGAAAGTAACGGATAGAAGGTTTGCACCCGCACCTGGCTCTCCAAAAAGAAGATTTTATTCCGGATCCCAGATCTGGACCGCTTTCTTCCCCTTCTACACCTCAGCTTCCAAGGCATCTTAGTCAACGCCATCCCAGCCCTCCTGCGCTTATGGGGTCAGGGAAGACGGTCGCGAGGAAAGGGGGTGACTTCGGGGTCTTGACCCCGATAGCTTCCGAAGATAGGATTGATTAAACGGATTCATTGGGGTAGGTCGATCCATATCTCCTGGAACTTTACAAATTGACCTCTCCCGTGTACATACGAGATTTGAACCACTGGGAAGATCAAAATTTGTATCCTTTTTCCATCGGTTAACATATACTGTCTTAGAGAGGGGACTCGACTTACATCTTTTCGGATTCCCGGTACCAGGAATGAGATAATGAATGGAATAGCCCGCCTCGCCAGATTCCTATTCGAGCCCTATTCTATATCCCTCTTCGGAAGCAAGAGTTGGAAGAGAGAGAGAAGGATTCAATCCACAGACGCATCTGCACCCGAATCACCTAAAGCAGAAGTCTTCATCCGATGACGCCACTTGTTGCCGTTGATGGCCGTTGCAACAGCACCGGTCCCGGTCATGCTTCAAAGTGGAACAAAACAGATTGGTTCTAGTTTCTATGAGTCGACAGGAGAAGCACCGCTCAAAGGAACTTTCGCGAAAGCCCCAATTCGTTAATAGCGGCCGTTAGTCTTTATATATATAGGGCGTTTTCTTGCTTGTAGCTTATGGTGTTTTTATTCGTAGCTACCGATGAGCTGTGCAAGGTCAACGCTTCCTTTAGCGCAAAGCTAGACCAAGAAGCAAAGGAATTCCCCCCGTTGATTTAGACTTCCTTCCTCACTTGTCTAGCCATTCAAGTCATACGTCTTTTGTTCAGCCAACACCGCTCTACTTTTTATTACTTACTAGCGCCCTTCACTTCAACTCAACCTACGCTTATTCCCCAAATCAAAGCTACATGCTTATAAGAGCAAGGTGCATAGCTGGCTTGTTAAAGCATGGAATGGTATCCAGAAAGCAGAGTCACAGCTATGAGATAGGCGCCCTCTCACCCGCTACTAAAAGGATTTTAAGTAGCTAAATCGGTCCATGAGAGCGAACTAACAAGACGAGGTGGTTCACCTGCTCGTTAGAGGGGTTCAGCTACTGACCGATAGGTCAGGGTTTAGCTACAGGCTTGTTTAAGCCAGTAGCAAGAAAACGCCCTATATATATAAAGACTAACGGCCGCTATTAACGAATTGGGGCTTTCGCGCTTGTTCCATTAGCCTGTCGGTGAAACCTTTCCCTTGCGACGCTGCCTTATTATGACTTGGCATTAGGGTAGGAAGAGGTAAACTAACAAGATTGAAGCCTACAAGGTGAAATACAGCAGTATACTTGTTCGCCAGTCGGCCTAATCAAGTGAACCTAGCTGTGAGCTACATGTGGTTGACTAGCAAGAAGCTCTCAATGAATGAGATAGGGCTTTTATTACGCCCACTCTAAACGTCTTTCACGGGCCCTATCAGCACTCCCAAACTACCTGGGGGAGCAAGACAGTGCGCACCGCGATTGCAGCTTTCAAGAGGTGTAGGTCGAGCTACTTCAGTACCTAGTTGCGCTATCTTGTTTCATGCTGCCTCGCTGCAGCTCGCCTCAGTCGGCGGGGCCTGGTTCCATTGTCTGCTCAACAGAACAAGCAACGGAACAAAGCAACGGGTGAGCGCCAATGCTTGCTATAAGAATTGCCTACCAACGGATAATGCCTATTACACAAGTCTAGTTATAAAGGTTCAGTATCAATAAGCCACAACAGTTCTTCCTCATCAGCTTCCTAGCCTAATAAAAGAGTGACTCCGTAGCAGAGAGATGAAGCAAGAGCTCGCGGCCTACAAGGCTGATCCGAGCTCAGTACGTGCAAGATTTCATCAAAGAAGGGCTAAATACCAAAGAAAGAGAATTTCTATTTTTATGTATTATAGAATCAAAGCCCGTCTTGTTGCCAAAGGCTTTACAGGGCTCTCCGAACAGTCATGGGGAACAGTTATAGTTCTATAACTAATGTCTATGAATTTTGTATTATTCCACCATATGCCGTGGAAAGATGAAATTATCTAAAGGAAGGCCCTCACACACAAGATCTAAGGGATTGTGGCCCAATCTTAGGGATCAGTCGTACTGGCAATGAGAGAGGATTCCCGAACTGGTGTAACTAACTTAACACCTCATCTGATGCAACGGGGGGTGCCTGACCTGCTGCGTTCTGGGCGAGACAGCGAAGCGTGTTTCGTAAGTCGGAGCAAGTGAGCCAACGCAAAGCTATCCGAAGGTGAAATCCAGCCCAAAGATGCATTGAAACTCAGGCCCTACTTCTTACCACGACAAGCGTACGGTACGTGATAGCCCATCAAAGAAAGACCCGTTGAAGTATATGCTGACAAGACGACATTCCATCGAAAGGGAATTTAGACGATAGAGCTCTTCCCCGACCTCTAAAGGAAAAGACCTAACTAACTTTTGAGAAAGTGTCCTTCTTTTTAATTTAACCCGTTTTGCCTTTTTTCTCCTATCGTTGCCAAGGGTTATATAAAAGGCACAGTTGAAAAGCCTTAATTTAATAAAGGCTATGGCTGTGAAACTACAAGCAACTTTGGTTGTTGTGGGAATTTCCCGTTGAGTTGAGGTAAGTTTAGCCACCAGCCCCCTTCCTTCCGGTCAGTGACTAGACAGAGCGAACAGGCCCAAAGAAAAAGAGCATAGCGAGACAAGCAAGCTGCTAGTTGTCAAGCTTCTTTAACAAAGTAGATCTTCCTTCCTTCAAAGAAAGCAAGGCAAGCCTATTCGTCCTTTAGGAGCAAGAGCTGAATCATTATACTAGTTACAGCGCAGACTGAATCCTTAATACCTAGCCCCTGATTTTTCTTATTAAGCGTAACGAGACTAAAAGAGTCGTGAAGCGAGTCCTTTAAGGAAAGAAAGAGGCGAATCTACAAGAGTCTGATTTTTGATATGTTAACGGGCGGAGATTCAGAGGTAGGCAAGTTGGTAGGCTCCTCCGAATAGAATGCAATGGAGGGCCTAACGCCTAGTAAGACGGGGAAGGAGTGTTATGAAAGGGAGGAAGAGGAAAAGCTACCTTCCGGGCCTCCAGAACGATTTCACTCTTATGGTATGGAGCAGTGTGAAACGATTCATCAGGACGAAGCGCAGCTTGTACGAACAAGTTTAGAGAGGATGATGAATCTTATGTAAAAGAGGGGGAAGATTCGGAGCAGGAGCTGAAGCCAAAGAAGCAGCCGAAGAAGCAGATGCGGAGCTGGACGAATATCTCAACTAGCTTTCATTTATCCAAAGCTCGAGGTTGGCGCCCTAGGTTATATTTATTCGTCTCCCTTTTTTTCTAAAGGTAAAGGGGAAGAACTGATAACGAAGTCAAGAACCACTGGAACACTAAGCTAAGGAAGAAGCTGGTGGGGTTGGTCTCGCTTCAGAAGGGGGTTTCATAAATATACTGAATATAATACAGTTTCATAGCCATATGGGAAGGAAAGGGACCACTTACTAAGAAGAGAAATCGTCAACCAATCTTATGAGGGCTCCTACCTAAGATAATTCAGTTCGTGTCTGAGATGAAGAAATCCATCCTTTAAGCTTCGCTTCCTCTCTTTTTGGAGCTCAGAAGTAGCACTTTTGTTTCATTTGGTTAAGTGATTCCCAGAAAGTTTTGGCAAGGAAGATTCTATTCGCACATGGACAACACTACTGCTCCTTATGGCTGAGTGGCTTCTCCCTCGGAGCTGGGGAAGACAGAACTCGCAGCCCTTCCAAAAGTGGGGGAGCATGGGTCGTCCTAACTAGTTGCCCCCGGCCCTACTTCTGTCCCTCTCCTTCGGACTTTTTCATTGTAGGAATTATATATCCTTCTGTAGAGGTGGATGTTAGCGGACTTAGCTTCCGAAATGAATAAGGCTTAGCCTTAGTTGAGTCACTAAACGCATAGCACGAGGCACCCTAGGGTAAAGCTGCTTCCTGCAAGCAGTCAGCTCTTGCCCTCCCCTGGCCAAAGGACGATTCTACTTGTTGTTCCAGCCGTTATTTCGGATTCAGGCAGTTACGTCCCTCATCAGGGTCCAGCTTGACAAAGATTTTGATGTGGATGAGAGAGAGAGCATATTTTTTTAGATATCCCCACAATTAGAGCTATTAGCTTAGCTGGAGTTTTGCTTGGCCGGCTGAGTACGGAACGCTAGCTTTCTCTACTTTAACACTTCGTTCACTGCTGGCCCAAGACATGCCACCTTAATGCACTAGCCAGTTAGAAGGATTTGAACTCTTACTGAACCGGCCAAAGTACTCCTCTTAAAGGCCTACGCTTGCTTTACGCGAGCAATGAGGATGCGCGTTACTAAGGCTTTAGGCTTGAGCTCTTGGAGTTGCTTGTTGGGAGTCTGCTGTTTCCCATGCTTGTCTTTGTTAGCGATCGAACCATCTCGAAAGCACTAGGATCCGTCCTTTCGGAATCCTGTATCGAAGGAAGTCATCGTTCTTCCTAGACCTATTTGACTAGCCTATATCTACTCGATTTGAGTCACTGACTTATTTGGCTTTTCCTGCCTCTTGAACCCTGCAATGAATTGCCTGTTCATTCTCCTCGATCATGGAAACTGAAACAAAGGCCGGATCCCAACAAAAGAAAATTAGACCATTGGGAGAACTGAGATGGTTACAAAAGGCCTCCCAACCCCTCGAAATGTTCTGAAGAACTTTCTCCTTATTTACTGCTTTGACTTTGGTCTCTACCAGACCACAAAAGGAAAGCCTGTGCTCTCTTATCCAAAGCCTAACTTCTCTTTGTTTCATATGCTTTAGTTGTTTCAGCCTATGTTTTGGAGCGCACTTCGGCTTGTAGCCTTTGAGTCAGGGTTTGAAAGAGCTGAATCTGCTTATGCGGCTTTTGATGCCTTCACTTAACGTTATGCAGTTGATGATCGGATATGAAAGAACTAATCTACCTTCTAACAATAGAAAGTTGCAGCTTTCCTCTTATGAGGCTTGAGTAAGTAGGTAACCTAAGTCCAGTCTGATCTGAGGGAAGCAAGAAAACGTATGCGCTACTTAACGAATTGGGGCTTTCGCGCAGCAAGAAAACGCCCTATATATATAAAGGCGGCACGCTATTAACGAATTGGGGCTGGTAGCGCTAGCGCGCTCATCCGTTGCTTGTTCTTCACTCACATGTCTAGCCATTGCAGATCTGGGATATGAGTTACCGCTCTAGTCTTGGCGACCAGAGCAAGGAGTTTAGTTAGCCAGTCATGAACGGGCTCATGCCATTCTGAAAGAGCTACAAAGCGTAAAGTCAGCTAATCCATCTCACACAGAAGGCCTTAACCCCTAAGCAAGCTCGCTGGTAAGAGTATTTGGATGAATATAACCTCACCCTGGAGTACAACCCAGGTAGAGTCAACAATGTGGGTGATGCCATACTATACTACAAGGCCGCAAGGCAGAACTTGCTGCCCTACAGGTCGACCAACAGCGGTCTGCTTCCACAGCGACCATTGACTTCTTGGCCCGAATCAAAGCGGGTCTTCCCAAGGATTCACAGGCTACATCCTGGATTGCTCTAGTCAAGGAGGGTAAGACTCGCAGGTTCTGGGTAACTGATGACCTCTTGTACACTACAGGATCCCGCCTTTTTCTCCCAAACACTGATGGCATAAGGCGTGACCTGATTAAGGAGTGTCATGACACTCTCTGGGCAATACATCCTGGTTGGCACCGCACTATGGCACTACTGGAAAGAGGGTACTTCTGGCCCAAGATGCGGGCTGATGTAATGGATTATGTTCGTACTTCCCTTATCTGCCAACAAGACAAGGTCGAACATGATCGACAGATTGGCTTGCTGGAGCCACTACCTATACCCTCTCGCCCATGGGAAAGCATTTCTATGGATTTGATAACTGGTTTACCTGAAGCTGATGGGTTTGCTACTATAATTGTTATCATTGATAGGTTTTCCAAATATGCAACCTTCATCCCAGCCTCCAAACATTGCCCTGCTGAGGAGACGGCAAGACTGTTCGTCAAGCATGTGGTCAAATACTGGGGCATACCCAGCAATGTGGTCAGTGACAGAGATCCAAGGTTCACTGGTTGGTTTTGGTCACAACTTTTCAAGCTGCTGGCAGTTGAACTTCTCCACCAGCAATCATCCTCAGAGCGATGGACAAACTGAAAGATTCAACTCCATGCTCGAGGAATACCTCAGCTACTTCATCACTACCAACAAAAAGGATTGGCTTTACCTCCTGGATGGATGTAGCCCAGTTCTGCTTCAACCTACAGAAAACTTCCTCCAAAAACAAGAGCCTGAGCTCATCACAGGCCAACAACCTTTTGCCCCACACATGACAGCTGCTGGATACAGCGGACCTAGCCCTAAAGCCTACCAGTTTGCCAAAGAGTGGCAGACGCATGCTGACATTGCCAAGGCCTACCTTGAGAAAGCCTCTCGAAGGATGAAGAAATGGGCTGATCAAAAGCGTAGGCCTGATCCTTTTCAGGTTGGTGACCAGGTACTCATCAAGGTAGATCAGTTCAACAGAGTGGAGAGATCAGACAAAGGACTGCGGCGTCGATATGAAGGTCCCGTACCCATTGTGGAACGCGTAGGCAGAGTCTCCTACAAACTTCAACTTCCACATTGGCATTGAATCTATTACATATGCACCCACTTTTTCATGCCTGTTGCCTGAAGAAGTACCATGCAGATCCCACTGATACCAGCCGCAGTGTCACAACCAAGAAGTTCAAACAAGCTACTACCAAACCAGGTCGTCAGGTCGAAGAAATCCTTGCAGAACGACTCAAGGAAGTTTATTTAGGACATTGAACCGGGATCATGGAGCAGGTACAGAAAGGGACGACTCGGAATTTATGGCTAATGGCCTTACTTACACCCGAGGGAGCAGGTTTGTACGTGCCGAAG